CTTATTCCTTTCTTGTTCGATCCATATTTGAACATTCTAAAAATTTACTTGAAAACTTCAAGTATCTAGGGATATCTAACCAGATACTTGGCTTACGAATAATGAGATTTCGAGTCCCATTCGTTCGAAGGGTTTGAAGTCCTTTGGGAACAAAGGAAGGATGGGATTTTGAATCCCATCCCCCCCGGGTGTTTGATGAAACACCATGCAACCAACTACTAATCTTTCTGGTTCATCTCATTGACATTCGAATTTTTGAGGGGAATCACGTTCCTATTTCCTATCTAAGTCGTACTTTTTTGTTTCTGCCTGACTTCTTCTATATCTTATGTATCTGTAAGACTATTCTTTGAGTTTTGGGTATCGCTCCACTACTTTATGATCTTAGGATTTGCTGTCCTAGCCTTGGTTCGGAAAGAGAAAAAGAGAGAGAGAGGGTGGGATGGGACTTACTGCCTCACATATCTCTGAGGTAGGAACCACCCATTTCTCGAGTCGGAGAGACATTTCCAGTGCTACCTCACTCGAGAAGACAGGCATGGAAGTCGACCAAGGGAGAGTTGTGGGTTCCATTGGTGAGAAGCGAGAAGTTGGGAGACTTCTCCCAGAAAAGCGAGACCTATGGATGTCTCGCGTAGGATTCGAACCTCCGTACTACGTGGTACTCCATTTTGAGTCTAGTATGTCTACCCCTTTTTTGAGGTAGGGAAACGCGGCGGAATTACGCCTATTAACCCTAATATACGAGTCTATCTATATGATTGTCAACTGCTGAACCAAATTTTTACCCCCTTTTCACAAAATTCAGCAATTTGGGACTCCACCCGGGTCAGGTTTAGACGAGGTACCTGGACCTTTTTCATTACTCATTGCTTCTTCATGGAGTGGTAAGGTTCCACTTCATACTGACGACGGCCGAGGGTTCGAATCTATTTTCGCCCGCAATCAACCATCCCTTTAGGGATGGTTGATTCCCTCTCCCTCTTGATATAGATTGACAATAGAACCCCAAACCGTGGTGGGTTGGACCCACCGAGCCGCCGTCGCGCGGTGGGAATTGAAGGTACGAAGAGATAAGAATAGCTGCAGGAAAAGGATAAGCTAACGATGTAATTGGGGATGGGTTCATCATACGAGAGTTGATGCTATAGTAAAGGATAGGTAGAAAGGGTGAGGGACCGGTCGACAATGCCAGTAGTGTCAATAGTGTCGATAGTGTCGACAGTATGGGTTTCAACCCCAGTACGGGAGAGGAGGGGATAGAGCGCAAGGCTGAGCATGATCCCAATAGGAGTAAAGACGAAGCCCCCACCATTCTAACCAATAAGCTAACCCCAGCGGAGGATAGAATAACCAACAAGTTTTTAGACACGTATGCAGAGCTTAAGGAGGCCCGTTGCAGAGAGGAGGAGTGGACGGAAGAGCAGATAGTAGAGTGGGCAACCCACAACCTAGGTGTGAGTAATGATATCAAGGGTCGGGTAGAGGCTCTCTACCGGCAAGCGGAAAGAGCCTCCCCGTTGGAGAACTACGAGCCACCCATTCTATTGCACAGTTCCACCTTGGCCGGTTTGCCTTACCCTTTAACAGGAGAGGTGAGTTCTGGGCTGGTACGGCTTGCGGCGACCCCTTCTCGATACAAGGAGGTGGTGAGCCTACTCAATGAAGAGTGCCGAGCGATTGCTAGCGCCTGCCATCTACTGTTCCGTCTATTCCGACCTGGAGAGAGCACCTATTTTCACCGGAGGTGCCCCGTGCAACACCTTTTTGCCACTTCCTACGGAGAACTTCCTGGTTACTCGCGACTCGTTCCCCGGAATAGCATCGGTGCAGCGACCTTAGCTAATCTGAGGCGTGATCTTAAGCGGGTTATCCGCCGGGTGATTGGTGAGCTAGTTCTTCCTGATGAACTCGCCATGGAAGAGGTTGATATGGTGGCTTGCCACACCGGTATCTATGCCGGCTTGATGGGCCGAACTAAGGCCCCTAATACGTGGGAGGCCTACGAATCTGGAGCCTTTTGGTCCTTTATTATGAAAAAATGGGGAGATACGTGCCCCAAACCTCTCCTAAAGCGTATTCTTTACTCCGGCCTAAACGGAGCAAGCTTAACCAGTGAGACGGGGGCAATAGCCACGTATGTGAAGGAAGCGCAGACCAACGGCACTGATTTGGCTTCCTATCTATCCCAAGAGTGTCTTGGGACACCCAATTCTACAGGAGCTAGCCCTTTTTCATGATATGGTGGGCTCTAGAAGCCTAGTCTATCTTCCCTCCCGTACCAATCCATACTATGGCAAGAGTGAAGAAGAATCCTTATTAGGGAAGGCTCGCAGCCTCTATCACAACGGATTACTCACCTCTCGTATCCTGGCATCCCATGAAGTCGTCCTTCTAATGTATCTGGTCTTCTTCTTGGAGCGGGAACGGCTGGGAATTCCGGTTAGCTTAGAAAACGATGGCTTCGTTTATCTGACTCGACGCTCCAGCCGCCTTAGCACACTCAGTCGGCTAGACACATCGCTAAGACAGCACAGCCAACGTTTCCTGGGGTTAGATATTCCGGTGGAATGCAAAGACTAATCTCTTCTCTCCCTGCGAGGAGGGTCGATAGTATCGACACTATCGACACTATCGACACGAATGGCATTGTCGACACTATCGACATGGTCGACATCCTCAAAGGACTCTAAATCATCTTCACTATTGCCATCGTAGCTGTCCTCCATCGTCTCTTCGTCGGCTCCTGCCGTCTCGCAGCCTCCCCTTTCCCACTCGTCCCGGTCGTCTTTAAAGCCGGGCCAGGGATCCGTCTCCATTAGCTGCCTCATCGTTCCGGTTATCTTATTCTTCTTGATAGGCTCCCCATAACCGAGGGATAGCCCCTGCACCACTCTTCCCACTGATCGCCTCTCGATAAGGATATCCCGCCTTGTGACCTTATCACATCGTCCAATGCATCTCCAAATTGGTTGAAGGGAATAGGTTCTATTCCATGGGCATCCACATAAAGGATATAATCCTCGTAGAGAGAGCCCGGAAGGGGGACTCTCTTTGCTCCTAGCGCTATTTCGTTGCCAGGCATATATCTTACTTTCTTGTTTACCCACTCTATTAGCCCTGAGCAGTCTGCCCCAGAGAATATCTTTTTTTCACGGCCTGACAAGCCCAAGCCTACCTCGTAAGCAAATCTTTTTTCTTCTTTTCAGTATCGATGAAATAATACATGAAGTAATACTATATAAAGATGCGGAAGAGGTAGGCATTCCCTTTCCGCCTAACTACTTGCCTAACTACTTGGATATAGCAGCATGGGTTGTCACTGCCCAACCCCAGCTGCGCATCGCGCGGAAATACTTACATCTCCTCCGGAGTAGACGGGTGATCATTTTCCTAGCAAGTGATTCCGGGTGCGAAAAGACAAATACAAGCTAGGTAGGAGAATGTCAGGATCAATTACCGAAGAAGATATAACTATTTCGTAAGTTGCAGAGACAGACTAGTTGGGGCAGCAGAGCAGAACTGGCTTCCAATAAAAATCATTCGAAAAGGGGGAGTTCGCGTCACAAGAAGAGAAATGAATCTAGAATAAAGTATTCCGTGTGATCCCGATAATGGGATCTATTAATATACCCGATAGGATTGATGCTAGTGCACGAATGATCATAGCTATTTCAATAGAACTTTTTGAAATTGAGATTGATGGGGAAACTGATGAATTTTGTATAGAAGTTGTGGGTGCATCGGTACTCCCATTCTTCCTAGTGAACATTAATTTAATTATTTTAAGATAATAATAGATAGAAATTACACTTGTGACGAGTGCTACTAGAACTGATGGGTACGAACCAGCTTTCCATCCATGCCAAAAGAGATAGAGTTTACCAAAAAAACCGGATGGTGGAGGGATACCCCCTAGGGATGGTGAACGTAAAACCAGAGAGAATGTTAGAACAGGATCCTTCATGTATAATCCCGCGTAATCCCTAATATTATCAGTTCCGGTTCGTAAACCAAATGAGGTGATACGAGCAAAAGTTCCCAGATTCATGAGTATATAAATAAACGTATAAGTTATCATACTTGCGTAACCGTTCTCCGGGTCTGCAGCAAGTACCCCAATCAGAATATATCCAATTTGGCTTATAGAGGGATAAGCTAGCATACGTTTCATACTTATTTGAGTAATGGCCACTAGATTTCCTAATATCATGCTAAAAGTAGCTAATAATCCTACCACCATATGCCACTCATTAGATAAATATGGAAAAGTTAGACCGAAGAGTCGCGTAAATAAAGCTGGAGCTGCTACTTTAGAGGTAACGGAGAAAAAAGCAACGACTGGTATAGGAGAGTCAGAGTCGAAAAGAGGATTTCCGATCTTTCCGCTCATTCAGAACCGTGCATGAAATTCTTACTTCACACGGCTCCCGGTTCACAAGAGATTCATAACTGATTTTGCTCCCAGAACCTTCCTCGTGTATGTTTCAAACCCATTCTTCTTTGAAGAATTCATAATTCTTCAATATGGGGATTAATTGTCAACTTCTCGAGGGATCCCTCATCATTTGTTTGGATTACCCACCAGCAGTTTCGTCTCGAATTCTTTCTTGCTTGTTTGCCCTTCTTCATTTTTCAACGGAATCCTTTCAGCAACTAAAACTACTTGTTGAGTTGGTAGGCACACGTCGGGCGGGAGAGACAAATTGCGACTTTTTTCGTTCCTAGCAAAGTAAGCGCACATATTCTTCAATTTCATAATATCTTGGGGTGATTTATCAACTTGGAGGAATTTGCCAGTAGCTTCTGAAGGATCAAGCCTATTCACTTTCCATCAAATTGTGAAAAATTACACAGAAATAAATTGGATTTATAGCCAAATCTGCATAAACTACCAATCTTTCTCTTTCTTCTTCTTTTTTCAAAAATATACCCATAATAAAAAAGAGAATGGAAATAGATAGTTAGATCTATCATAGAAAGGGGGGTCTACCAAATATCGCCATTTACCTCTGTTTTACTCGTATGTTATTAATTGAACAATTATGAATCTTATTATACGGCAAGAGAAAAGCTAATTTAGGTAACTACTATCGTGGGTAAAGTTTTGCATTTCCGTGCACTCGCAGGACGCCCCAAAAAACAATTATGACTTTATTTACTTATTCGTCATGATTAATTTGTTTTTCAAACGAATCACACTCCTTCATATACATCAGGAGTCCATTGATGGAAAGGAACGAGAGAAAGCTTAAACGCCATTCCAACTGTAATAAACGCAATAGCAATATAGATTACAGTGAAATACTGACTAGACGGGAGTTCACTTGCTATTTTATCAAGCTGAAGCTGTCCACCGGAAATTCCATACAGCAAAGAAAAACCATATAGGAGAAGAGACGAGCTTGCTCCACCCATCAATATAAATTTCGTAGTTGCTTCATTTGATCTTATATCCCTTTTAGTATGTCCAGACAAAAAACAAGAAGATAGGCTTGAAAGTTCCAATGCCACGTAAAGGGTGGCCAAATCATTTGCCCAGCAAAGAACCATTCCGCCCGAAACTGCAGTTAATATGAAAAACAGAAATTCTGCCAAAGCCATTTTTGAACATCGTATGTAATCAATTGATAACAGAACAGATAATATCGAACAAGTCAACAGAAGAAATCTAAATATATAACTAAAATGACTGATTCGAGAATCTTCGAAAGAGATTAATAAAGATTGGATTCCCCATTGACATAGTGAAGCAACCACGCCAATTAACATAGATATTAACGAAATTTGGTAAAGCAAAGTTGTATTTTTTCCCTTGTTTGATAAATCGATTACAATAACTGTAATTAAACTGAAAATTAAAATACATTCCGGCAAAGTTGACAGATTACCTTTTGTAAAAAATAGATCTGATTTTTGACATATCTTTGTCAATCATGTTAAAATAGTATTAATTAGCATCCATGGCTGAACGGTTAAAGCGCCCAACTCATAATTGGCGAATTCACAGGTTCAACTCCTGTTGGATGCAAGTAGATAAAGAAAATGAGAAGAATTGAGTAATTTAAAGATATCTTTTTAAAATAGATAGATTTGCCAAGATTAGTAGCAAAGAACGATAAACTAGTAAACTATACAGGAATTATAAACGATAAAATCAAACATAATTAAAAGTTATTAAATAAAGCGAGAAGGATACTACGGATAAGCCAAAAAATCAATTGATTACCGAAAAATCTATTCGTTTGTTACAACAGAATCAATATACTTTTTATGTAGATTCAAAGTTGACAAAAGTTGAAGTGAAAAATTGGATTGAACAGATTTTTGATGTTAAAATTGAAGGGATCAACAGTAGTCGAATAAGAACTAAAAAAAGAACTAGATTGAATTCAAATTCTACAAGTAAAAAAAAAATGATTATTAGACTTGGATCTAATTATTCTATTCCGCTATTTCTAAACTAATACCTGAAAAATAAAAAAATTTGTTTTCTTATCAAATAAAAGATTATATATAAACATAAAAGGGAAGAATAAGTATGGCTATATGACTATATGAGGCGTATACTCCAGGTACCCGGAACCGGGCTATTCTGCAATTTGGTGAAACAACGGAATCTAAACCCCGCAAACAATTAACTTATTTTAGAATGTCTGGAGGCGGCCGCAACAATATGGGGATCATTACCTCTAGACATAGGGGGGGTGGTCACAAGCGCTTATATCGTAAAATTGATTTTCGACGCAACAATTTAAATGTTGACGGAAGAGTAGCTAGTATCGAATACGACCCTAATCGGAACGCCTTCATTTGTTTAATCAATTACACAGATGGTCATAAAAGATACATTTTACATCCACGGGGGATAAAGGTTGGAGACATCATAACATCTAGTCCTGAGGCATCCATTTCAGTTGGAAATGCCTTACCTCTGAGTGCGGGTTGAATAGCTGATTCGCGTATTTCGAAACTAATCGATCGGGCTTATAGGCTTAGCCCAAAAACCTCGCACTACTTCAACGTTATCAACTAAAATGAAGTAAACCTGGTTAGGGTAACCAAGCAGGGACAGCAGCGCGTGCTAAAGTCTGGAGCAATTCAATATATACAAAATTGCAAAGGTAAAATAATATGGAAACAGATAAAGAATCTCAAAACTATACTAACAAAAGAAAGGCGTCCCATAAAGGTATAGAAATTACAAATTCAATACACTCGATTTGGTAGTCGGAGGCAAAATTGAGGCCGTCAAATGAAATTAAGAAGAAATGCGTAGAGTTATAACTACATTAATACTAAAGAGAAGTAGTTTCCTAAGTTATCCTGAACATTTAGTAATGCTAACGCGAATCATCGAAGTCACCAATTCTGTTGCTAAATTCTTATGAATTACTCGATTATTAAGAAAAAGCCAGATGCGGGCAAAAAAGCCAAGGATATAACACGGATAGTTCAGAAATTAATCGCGTTTTAGTAAGCATCAATTGAATTTGGTGCCACCAAAACTTAGCAGTGGTGCTTTTTATATCCAGAAAGCTGTATGCTTCGAAAGAAGCTTGTACAGTTTGGGAAGGGGTCTTCCCCAATCGTTTTATCCTTTTAAGGATAAATAAAAAGAGGGGGGGGGGTCTACCTCAGCCAGAATACCTTTAGGTACTATTATACATAATATCGAATTAAAATCTGGAAAAGGAGGATAATTGGTTAGATCGGCTGGCACAGCAGCAAAAGTAGTTGCAAAAGAGGGGAAACTGGCGACAGTAAGACTACCTTCCGACGAAATTCGTCTAATATCTCAGAATTGTTTAGCAAGTATCGGACGCGTCGGAAACATTGATATTAACAACGAAGGCTTGGGAAAAGCTGGATCCAAGCGCTGGTTAGGTAGACGGCCTAAAGTGAGAGGTTCAGCTATGAATCCTGTAGACCATCCCCACGGGGGCGGGGAGGGAAGAACACCGATTGGTAGAAAAAATCCATCAACCCCTTGGGGACATGTTGCACTTGGACAAAGGACTCGTATTTTTGGAAAATACAGCAAACCCCTTATACTTCGTCGACGTAAAGGATATTGATATATGAAAATATTAGACGGGGATTAATTGGTTATGGCACGTTCAGCAAAAAAAGGGCCTTTTGTAGCTAATTATTTAATAAAGGAAGTTGAAAACCTTAATCTACAAAAAGAGAGAAAATTGGTTGTCACTTGGTCTCGAGCTTCTACAGTCGTACCACTCATGATCGGTCACACTATTGCCGTGTATAATGGGCGGGAGCACTTACCCATTTATGTAACCGATCGGATGGTGGGTCATAAATTGGGTGAATTTGTACCCACTCGTAATTTTAGGGGACATGCAAGAAGTGATAAAGTATCTCGTCGATAATTGGGAAATTATATCTTATGAAAAATGAAAAAAGATCAGAAGTTGGGGCGCGAGCTTTGGGAAAAAATATTCGCGTATCGGCTACCAAAATAAGACGGATTCTCGATAGAATCCGGGGTTGTTCATACAGAGAAGCACTTGTATTACCCGAATTTATGCCTTACAAGACATGTTTTCTAATATCGCAATTAATACTTTCTGCAGCGGCAAACGCCAATGCCAATTTTGGATTGAATAAATCCGATTTGTTCATTAGTGAGGCCTGAGTCGACAATTCTACTTATTTAAGAAGGTTCCGCCCCCGAGCACAGGGGCGGAGTTGCCCGATAAAGAAACCCATGTCTGAAGTAATTATTAGGTTAGACTTCAACAAAGTTAGAGATATAGATAGATGATTCCATATAGAATGTTTACTCATTGAAACGTTTTGGTTGAAAGTTTGAAGAAATTGCAAAAGAAAATAATTTAATAATTTCATATTGAATTGAGGAAAAATAGATATGGGGCGAAAGATTCATCCACTCGGTTTTCGACTCGGTGTAAATTAGAAGCATTATTCTTATTGGTTCGCACAGACAAAAGATTACCCAAAATTTATTGAAGGGGATAGGCAGATACGCACCTCTATCGAAAAATATATTGCAAACCATTTGAAAGATGCCACAAATTATGGCGGAGTTGGACGTATTGAAATCCGGCGGAAAACAGATCTAATTCGGGTTGACATACATACGGGATTTCCTGATTTATTTATTGAAGAACAAGATTTGGGGATTAGCCAAATGAGGGGCTATATGGAGAACATTTTAGGAATCGAGACTCAGAAGCTTCGAGTAGTACTAACTAGTATCGCCGAACCATACGGAGAACCAAAAATCTTGGCGGAACATGTTGCCTCACAATTAAGAAATAGAGTTCCTTTCCGACGAACTATGAAAAAAGCGATTGAGTTGGTTGGAAGAACCATGAATAGAGGTATCAAGATACAAATAGCTGGACGTCTCAACGGTAGTGAGATGGCTCGGGTTGAATGGGCTCGGGAAGGCCGAGTCCCCCTCCAAACCATTAAAGCTTTTATTGGATATTCATACCAGCCGGCTCAAACAATTTATGGAGTTCTAGGCATAAAGACCTGGACATTTCGGGGTATGGGGTGATTTACCCTATTTAAGAAGAACTAGTTAATAAATTTTGACAAACTTTTAGTTAGATTCATCCTATTCCAGTTTCAATCTTTATTATTTCAAATTTCAAAAGATCTTTGCTATGCTTAGTGTGCGACTCGTCCAAGTAACATCTCTTTATCCATAGAAGAACTAATTGATTGAGTAATAAACCATCTTTTTCCGAGTACTAAATAAGTGAATGCTGGAGACAGAATAAGATTACCCCATCGCAATTGGAATTTCTATCCAGAAAAGATCTTTTCATGGGGAAGCTGAAACAAAAACCAATTTATGATTACTTCGATAAAGAGAAGTTCAAATAATCTCATTTCTCTTTATCAAAATCGTATGGTTAATCGTTCAACCCCCGAAAAGCTGCGTAATGTAGCATTGATTTAGAAGTATCAATATCGGAGTAAAATAGAGCTTCAAGTCAATTAATTCTAGGAATGTTGACTTAACAAAAATGATATTGGGTGAGAAGCTCCGCCGCTGGGAGGGGGGACCAAAACGTTTGTTCTAAGGGATTAAAAAAAAACGAGAAGACTTCCGAATCAATAAATTAATTTTGAGATTTGGCAGATGGGATAACGAGAGAAGCCCAGACTTTAGAGGAGAAAATTAGATTAGAAAATCGAGCTTATTCTCGTCCGTGGATTTAATACTAAGTAATAGTTGAGGTGCTACTCATAACTCAAATAAGAAATAATATAAGATGACGAAAAACTAATTAATAAATTGATAAAATATGAGGAGTGGTATCAAATTCATGAGGAGCCGGTTGGAGGTAGACTCCCACGTTCGGTTCTGTATCAGAGATTGATAAATTATATCAATATCGACTGTAACCCCAGACGAACTAAATATCGTAAGCAACATAGAGGAAGATTGAAGGGAATATCTAATCGCGGCAATGCCATCTCCTTTGGAAAATTTGCTCTTCAAGCCCTCGAACCTGCTTGGGTTACTGCTAGACAAATAGAGGCGGGAAGGAGATCAATAACACGTTATGCTCGTAGAGGCGGAAAGCTGTGGATACGCATTTTTCCTGATAAACCCATTACGATGAGACCCGCGGAGACGCGTATGGGGTCAGGAAAGGGATCTCCGGAATATTGGGTATCTGCAATTAAACCAGGCCGAATAATTTATGAATTGGGTGGGGTATCAGAAGATGTAGCCAAAATCGCTATGGCAAGGGCTGCCCACAAAATGCCCATATCTACTCGACTAATAACTACTGCCAAATCGTGATGCTTTTGAAAAACGAAGAGATAGATAAACCAATGAATGAAGACGAAGCGACAGCAATCTTAGCATTTAAAGCCTTATCCCAACTGTTAGTGAAGCAAATGAAGTTTAGCAATCCAATTGGGTTAGATTAGTCATACTAGCAATAATTAAATTGTCTCCAAAAATCTTTGGATGGACTATATCCCTTTTCCTTCAGATGTAGTATAAGTAAACCTATCAATTTTTCTGATTACAAATGATTCAAACTCAAAGTTATTTAGATGTAGCAGACAACAGTGGAGCCCGGAAATTAATGTGTATTCGAGTGTTAGGAACTGGCAACCGCAAATACGCGGGTATCGGTGATATCATAGTAGCTGTAGTCAAAGAAGCAGTACCCAATATGTCTCTAAAAAGATCAGAAGTGGTTAGGGCGGTGGTAGTATGTACTCGCAAAGGAATAAAACGATGTAACGGAATGATTGTTGGATTCGACGACAATGCAGCTGTTATTATTAACCAGGAAGGAAATCCCAGAGGAACTAGGATTTTTGGTCCAGTAGCTAGGGAATTAAGGGATTACAATTTTACCAAAGTAGTCTCTTTAGCTCCTGAGGTGTTGTAAAGATTAATAATTGAATTAACTTAGCATTATCGGTTTGACAAAGTTTCATACCGAATTCAGTGTGAAACTTTGTCAAATGTCTCTAAATATACCGAATATTTAAATAGAATAAGATTAGATGAAAAATAAGAGGACAAGGGGTTAGGAATCATTCTAGTATTGATAATTGCAAAAACTACTGATTGATATTCCACGGCTAACGATGCTATCTCTGCCGCAATTACTGCCATACGAAATGGCAATACAAAAAAGAAAGCTATAATCAGAATACCTGCCACTAAAATCACTGAACGCATCCTAGAAATTTTGGTGGAAGAGGGTTTTATAAGAAACGTTGTGAAGCACAAACATAATAATGGCAAGGAGTTTATAGATGTGAGCTTGAAATATTTCGGTAAGAAGAGAGACCCCTACATTGCAGTTATCAGACGTATTAGTAAACCCGGATTGCGAGTCTATTTGGATCGTCGGCAAATTCCTAAAATATTGGGTGGTATGGGAATTGCAATTTCATCGACATCGCATGGACTTATTACAGATCGAGAGGCTCGACACAAAAAGATTGGGGGGGAGATTCTGTGTCACGTTTGGTAATTCGGAAACCTTTTCCTAACAAAAATAACTTGTTTCTAAAATGACTACATTGCAGATAAACTGTTAGCAATTTATTAAAGAAATCTATTATTTAAGGGAGGTTTAGTTAGCTCGAATGATGAAGAAGCAGAATCCTATTGACATAGAAGGTACAGTTACGGAATCGCTTCCCAATGCTATGTCTTGAGTTTGTTTAGATAATGGATGCCAAGTTTTGACCCACATATCGGGAAAGATCTGACGAAGTTATATAAGAATATTACCAGGAGATAGGGTAAGAGTTGAATTAAGTCCTTATGATCTTACCAAAGGGTGTATAATTTATCGACTTCGAAGTAGACAGACAAATAACAATCACTAGATTTTGGTATTGATGCTGCCATCTAGTAATTATCTGCTTGTTCAACTTCTTGTTTTAATTCATAAAAAGGAGTAATGTATTTTGAGTCTATCAATAGATTTATTCAACTAATTTAAGGTTATAGCTACGAAAATTCGTGCCTCTATTCGCCAAATATGTGAGAAGTGTCGACTGATTCGTAGGCGTGGACGAATCATGGTAATTTGTTGCAACCCAAAGCATAAGCAGAGACAGGGGTAGTCGAACTAGTTAGGCGTAAAAATAATTAATGATCTTAAAATTATAAGAAAGAAGTTTCGATAAAAAGAATTATTTAACTATGTCAACTAACTCAAAAAAGATTCGGTCACGAAAGGCAAAGCGTGGAGTACAGAAAGGGGTTATTCATATCCAAGCAAGTTTCAATAATACCATTATTACTGTTACGGACGTTCGGGGATAGGTAGCTACTCGGTGTTCAGCGGGTGCGTGTGGATTTAAGGGTACACGCAAAAGTACACCCTTTGCCGCTCAAGCTGCAGCGGAAAATGCTATCCGTGCTTCGATGGAGCGGGGTATGAAGCAAGCAGAAATTATGATGAGCGGACCCGGCCCTGGAAGAGACACCGCTTTGCGGGCTATTCGACGAAGCGGCGTAATCCTCAGTTTTGTACGCGATGTTACCCCCATGCCATATAATGGGTGCCGACCCCCCCGAAAAAGACGTGTCTAATGAATCGTTCTATAGAAGCTAAAGGGGGGATTCTTTTATGCTTACGTGTAAAAAGTTGATCTGTATCCAGGCAATTCAATTGAAATGTGTTGAATCTAGGATAGAAAATAAGCGTCTTCATTATGGTCGTTTTGTTGTATCTCCCTTTAAAAAGGGCCAAGCTAGTACTGTAGGAGTTGCCATGCGTAGAGTATTATTAGGAGAAATCCGAGGGACGAGTATAACATGTGCACGGTTTCGCGGAGTTGTCCACGAGTATTCTACAATAACGGGTATTAAAGAGACGATACATGATGTTCTAGTTAATCTAAAAGAAGTTGTACTTAGAGGCGACTCCGATGAAGCTAAAGAAGCAATTTTAGCCGTAACAGGTCCCAAAAAAATAACTGCGGGTGATATATCATTCCCACCTTGTGTTAAAGCGGTTGATAATTTGCAACATATAGTGACTATCACTCAACCAATATCTTTAACTATTGAATTAAAGATTGAAAAAGATTGTGGATACCGTATAGAAAGTTTTAATGGATTTAAAGATGGAGAATTTCCTGTTGATGCTGTATTTATGCCCGTTCGAAACGTAAATTATAGCGTCCATCTATTTGGAGGTGGTAAAGCAACGCGAGAAATATTACTCATTGAGATATGGACTAATGGTAGTTTGACCCCAGATGAAGCAATTAGCGAGGCTTCTGAAAAACTAATAGAACTACTAAGTCCTTTTTTGCACGTGAAACAAGAAGACGTCCCCTGCTTAGGCAATGATAAAGGTATTTTGTCATCAATAAAGTTATCTTCACAACTTTATGATGGAAATGAACTAGGAAAAAAGCTATCTGAAGATACGTTTATTGACCAACTAGAATTACCTGCCAGAGCCTTTAATTGTCTCAAAAAAGCAGAAATACACACTGTTGCTGATTTGCTTAATTACAGCCGAGAAGATTTATCAAAAATAAAGAGTTTTGGACAAAAATCTGTCGATCAGGTGTCAAAAGCTTTGTGGGAGCGTTTCGCCTCGGAATTACCCCGAAATGAGGTACATATTAATTAATTAATAATAAAAGACGGCAAAATCCTAATTATTTTTAAGACAAACGATCTTGTATTACACTTCCATCTCCAAAAGCTTTGGAGGGGAAATAGGAATTAGCTAAATCTGGTCAATTAGGAGTTAAATCCTAATTATTTTTGAGTAAGCATATAGAAATCAATTATCTAAAGAATTCAATATTTTTGATTCAAAATTAACCAAGTCTAGGGAAGTCTTGTCCTAGCCCGGTGGCGGACAATTGCTCCCTAGACTAAATTCAGCTAGTTTTTAGATAAAAAATGTTAGAAAAGACCCGAAGTTGGAGATCCATCTATGGGTAAAGTTGCTCCAATACCTGACCAAATAGCGGCTGCGGTGCCAATTGCGAAGACTGTTGTGGCTACTGGGCGTCTAAAAGGATTTTGAAATTTATTGACATTTTCGGTAAAAGGAACGGTCAACAAACCTGCGGGTACTGATGCCATTAAAAGAACACCTAATAATTTATTTGGCACCGTGCGAAGTATTTGAAACACAGGATAGAAATACCACTCAGGTAATATTTCCAAAGGAGTTGCAAACGGATTTGCTGGTTCACCAATCATTGATGGTTCTAAAACAGCCAAACCCACGGTACATGCAATAGTTCCCAATATTACCACCGGAAATATATATAAAAGATCATTGGGCCAGGCGGGCTCTCCGTAGTAATTATGCCCCATACCTTTAGCTAATTTTGCTCTTGAAACAGGATCGTTCAGGTCAGGTTTTTTTGTTATTGGGGTGGACTTCTCATTCCCCCACAAGAATCGAACGTGAGAATTTCTTCTCATACGGCTCGAGCAGATGTGAAACTCTCTCATCCTGCAACAATTAGGTTGGCAAATAAAGAGGGAGCACACATGTAAAAAAGTTAGTTTACAACATGGCTTCTGATCCGAATCAGCTCAATTACAGAAAAAGGCTTCGCGGCTTATCTCGTACCTCATACCCACGCGTCATATCGTTGTAAGTTTAGACAAGACAAGATAATTAGAGAATAAGTTATAAGATTTTAACTTGTTACAACGTTGGCTATCTATATCTTTAGATCGTCTTTTTACCCCAACGGTTGTTTTTTACAAACAATTAACATTTGATGCGAAAGAAATGTACGCATCATACTAAAAACCGTATGTCCAAAAACTTCACACAATCCTAATTAGCTATATAGGTTTTCATGAGGCCTTTTACAAGTTTTGAACCGATCATGGAACACATTCTCCAAACAGCTTTAGGTTTAGTCCGAAAAATCTATTTTCATATCCAAGTTTCGAATCTTAGTCCAAAAGAGAGGTTGGAAAGAAGATACACTCCTGTTTGCAGCAGTATTCGACTGAGCGTCTGCATAGTCTACACGTCTCGATACAAGTCACACACTCCCGTAATCCAAATTTTTTCCTTCTACACTTCAATCATTTTGTCTCATTAGTTTGAGACGATAATTAAATCCGCTGAATAGCTTATCATTTAATTTAATAATAAGTATCAGCAGCCACAGAATGACAATATCTTAAAAAATTTGAAGATGAGATTCCGAACCGATATCGCGAGAACTAATTTTCTTATTTCTTGACTTATAACTAAATCGTGGGGGACCCGGAATGCCTTGTTTACGGATCATTAGAAAATGCATCGGCGTAAAAACAGCAGTAAGAGGTGGCAACACAAAAGTGTGTAAACTGTAAAAACGGGTTAATGTTGATTGGCCGACACTAGCACTTCCCCGCAATAACTCTACTAATGAAGAACCTATTAGGGGAATAGCTTCGGGTACGCCGGTTACAATTTTGACGGCCCAGTAACCGATCTGATCCCAGGGTAAAGAATATCCAGTTACACCAAAAGAGACGGTTAATACAGCTAGAATCACTCCAGTAACCCAAGTCAATTCGCGAGGCTTTTTGAATCCTCCCGTAAGATAAACCCGAAATACATGTAGAATCATCATTAATACCATCATACTTGCTGACCACCGATGAACAGACCGAATTAGCCAACCGAAATTAACTTCAGTCATTATATATTGAACTGAAGAAAAAGCTTCTGTAACAGTCGGACGATAATAAAAAGTCATGGCAAAACCGGTGGCTACTTGAACCAAGAAGCGGGTTAGCGTGATTCCCCCCAAACAATAAAAAATATTCACATGCGGAGGAACATATTTACTAGTAACATCGTCCGCAATTGCCTGAATTTCTAGGCGCTCCTCAAACCAATCATATACTTTAGTGAGATAGGTAAGTCTTTTCAACCCCCTCTTCGTAAACTGTGCATGAGGCTTTTTCCTCACACAGCTTAAGCAAAGCTGTTTTATACCAATTTTTACTAGTCATGCCCATTTATTTCATTAACAATTAGTAGTTAATCGGGTTAGAAGACATGGCAAATCTCTAACATCCATTAGTACTTAATCGAGAAAAAGATTACTAATTCCCGAAAAAAAAAAATTGGAAATACAATTTACTTCGATCTCATGTTAGCTTCTACTTTTGAATCGAAACCCAGCGGTCAGTTTTAGCGTTTTGAGAAATCTCTTAATCTTATCGACGTAACACCCCACCTCTCCCCCTCCGATCTTTTTTAGATAGGGAGGAGGGGGGGTAGATAAATGAATAGACTTTATTTCGTTCTGATCTGATTCTGTTTTGCGTCGCCGTAACCTTAGATGTTTACTAGATTTCGATAAAGTCTTTTTTCTAGATAGAAAGCCGTAATGGGCGAAAACTCTTCCATAACCTCGAATTGAAAGCCTACACAATTCTTCTTTTCTAAACCTACATACTATTCAAGTAGGAGTAAAACAGACTGCATTGGTTACTTCTTTGCTAAAATACCAAGTTGGCGGTATCAAGTAACAATTCCGTGACAAAGTTGAAGTGATAAATTAATGCAAATTAATCATAGTTGAAACTTTGTACTAAATAGTCAATTCTCGCGTTTCGGGTGGTAATAACTCGATTGCTACCTGGCGAAATGCTGATAATCTAATAGTATTACTGAACTCTGTTTCAATAAAAGATTACTTATTTATTGAATCGGATTAGCTGCAACGAATCACACACCCATATTATTGTTTTGTAAAAACAGTTAAAGTTCGCACGATTTAACTACCGTTCCTAGTTCTACTAAAGTATCCATTTTTATTTTTAGACCTTCAGCTACTACTATTAGTAGTTACGCCAGCGGCAGCAAGGTTCAGGACTTTTTTACCAACTAATTGGAATACCATCCAATAAAACGGATAAATTATAAATTTCCAGAATGGTAACTAGGAATATTGCAAATAGAGCCATGAAAAATCCCATCAGAGGAGTAGTACCCCATCCGGGGGCAACCTTTCCATATTCTGAGTTAAGCGGCTTCAAAATCGTTCCCAATAGACTTATTTTGGGTTTACCCCTGGGGGTATCATCAATAACTTTTGTAGCCATAGCATCTGTTCAATTGATTGAAATATATTGACTTTGTAAACTATTATAGCAATTGAAGTAAGAATAAACATCTTTTTGGATTACATGGCAATGGAAACCGCAATTTTGGTCGCTATCTCTATCTCCCGTTCCCTTGTTAGTTTCACCGGTTACACGTTGTATACCGCCTTCGGTCAACCTGCCAAAGAGCTCAGAGACCCTTTTGAGGAACACGAAGATTAGTTGGATTGGTAGACCTTCCTGCTCAATTCTTGAAAAGGAAGGTCGCTGATCAACTTAATTTCCCTATAATCATGATTATTTTGTCATGAAATATTTTTTGGAAAAAGAATCGGAAGGAACTCTTTATCTATCTACCCTTGCTAGGTACTTTGGGGGGCTCTCGAAAGAAGATGGCAAAAAATATTATACCTAAAGTTGCTACCAACAAAAATGTGTAAACGAGTGCTTCCATGGATTCAGCCGTAATAGTGGTATTAAAGGGAAATCTTTCATACTAATTGTGTTAGGGGAGACTTCTAGTTCTTTCAAGTCTTCTTTCCTTGACTTTGAAGTAGTCAAAATTACTAAATCAATCTAGTCAATTAATAAATTTTGACAAGACATTTATCATTTTGGAATTCGGTGAATTTTTGTACCTAATCCGAAAAAGAGTAATTCAAAAGAAGAATTCTTTTAAACAGCTTGTCTTTTAGTACTCGGATCCCCCAACTTTTGAAATGTCCCGAATTCAACTTGAGCAGCCAAGTCAGGATCGATACCAGCAAAAACGTCCCTGAACAAGGTTCTTGCACCGTGCCAAATGTGACCAAAAAAGAAAATGAGAGCAAACGTGGTATGGCCGAAAGTGAACCAACCCCTCGGGCTACTTCTAAAAACACCATCTGATTTTAAAGTAGCACGGTCGAACTCGAAGATCTCACCCAATTGGGCGCGCCTGGCATATTTTTTTACTGTGACGGGATCACTGAAACTAGCACCATCTAGTTCACCACCAAAGAATTCTATGGTTACACCAACTTGCTCAACACTGTATTTCGATTCCGCTCTTCGAAATGGCACGTCAGCCCTCACGACACCTTCGCCATCTACTAAGACGACAGGAAATGTCTCGAAAAAGGTTGGCATACGGCGTACAAAAAGTTCGCGGCCTTCCCTATCTTTGAAAACGGCATGACCTAACCATCCGACAGCTATCCCGTCCCCATTGTCCATTGCGCCTGCTCTAAACAAGCCTCCTTTAGCGGGATTATTACCGATGTAGTCGTAAAAAGCTAATTTTTCCGGTATTTTCAACCAAGCTTGGGAGAGACTTAGATTTTCGGCTTTACTGGATCGTATTCTTCTCTCTATTTCTTGTTGAAAATAGCCCTGATCCCATTGATAACGAGTAGGGCCAAAAAGTTCGACTGGGGTAGCAGCGGAGCCATACCACATGGTTCCGGAAACCACAAAGGCGGCAAAAAATACGGCAGCAATACTGCTAGATAACACGGTTTCGACATTTCCCATACGTAAAGCTTTGTATAAGCGTTGGGGAGGACGAACGCTTAAATGAAACAAACCCGCTAGTATACCTAAAACCCCCGCTGCTATATGGTGCGAGGCTATTCCGCCTGGTACAAAGGGATCAAAACCTTCGGCTCCCCAAGATGGATCTACGGGTTCGACTTTTCCAGTTAATCCGTAAGGATCTGATATCCAAATACCGGGACCAAATAAACCTGTTACATGAAATGCTCCAAAAGCGAAACAGAGTACTCCCGAAAGAAATAAGTGGATTCCAAATATTTTGGGTAAATCCAAAGATGGCTTTCCTGTGCGATCGTCTCGAAATAGATCTAGGTCCCAATACACCCAGTGCCAGATGGCGGCTAAAAACAATAAACCGGATAAGATGATATGAGCCGCGGCTACTCCTTCGTAACTCCAGATACCTGCGTCAGTTGCGGTATCTCCGGTGATGCTCCAGCCTCCCCATGACTTTGTTATTCCAATGCGAGTCATAAACGGAATAACAAACATACCTTGTCTCCACATGGGATCAAGAACGGGATCCGATGGGTCAAAAACAGCTAATTCATATGAAGCCATTGAACCCGCCCAACCAGAGACCAAAGCAGTATGCATCAAATGTACGGAAATAAGACGACCGGGATCATTTAATACGACCGTATGAACGCGATACCAAGGCAAACCCGTGAGAAACCCCTTTCTTGGATATTGGAGATAAGTGACTACTATGTAACTTTCTTGCAATATAGGCTTGCGTTATAAATTATAAAAAGACTAAATAAGGATGTCGTACGAAATATATAGATTAATATTTTAGTTCATCTTTAGATTGTAGGCATTCTTCCTTTCTCACTCTTTTTCACTTAATTGGCTGGTTTGTCTAAAATACGTAGTAATGTGAAGTAAGCTAGTACTTTTTTCTCTCTCTCTCTTTTTCAAAAATAGATGAAGGCATAGATATTTTAGCATTTACGTGTTTAATATAACAATGTAGAGATTGGTCCCATTAGAATCTGTTAATGTTTTCAAGAGGATACGATTTTTAACTCTATGTTATTTTTATCAAGTATGCTATAATAGAATAGAAGTTCTTTCCAATCTTCTTTTTGCGTCCCCAACTTGGAGGTAATTGCAAAATCTCTCGGTAGTTTTTATATGCCAATTGGTGTTCCAAAAGTGCCCTTTCGCCTTCCTGGAGAAGAAGATGCGGCTTGGGTTGACGTATAGTGCAACTCGTAAGGTGCGTTGAGCCGTGTGGAACCCGCCTCCGCCATCTCCAATTCGATTGACTTCTATTTACCTTGCTTAAATTTGACTAATTTAGAAGTTGTCAAATGCGTGACAAAATTCTGTTACTAGATTTAGTAGTCGTTAGAATCCACGGTTAATTGGAATAAACAGATTGATTGGCCCCGGTTACTCAACCCCAAGCATCGATCGTAGCCAAAATGACTACGAGAAAAGAAAGAAGATTGAATAGATTTTCATTTCAAATAGATCAAATAAAATATGGGAATAACTGCAAGGGAAATAAAGCTATTTGTCTTATATGTACAAATAGTAGTTGGACCTCCGCAACCTCCGAGGTAGAAAATGAACCTAAAGACTCGTCGCCTAGAAAGAAGAAAGAACTCAATCACAAACAGAAATGGATTGGTGCAAGAGAAAAAGGTTGACATACTGTAGTAAATTGACTGATCACCAATTACAAAAAGGTTCAACATGGGTGAAAACTGGGCCAGACAAACTTGAACCAAAAAAGCTAATCCAGTAAGGGAAAAACAAAACTATAAAAATGAAAAGAAGAAAAGAATTGTTTTTTCTACAACCTTTTGACTGAAGTAGAAGTTACCAGAGCCGTATGTATCTAACGACACCTATGCGGTTCTAGAGGGGGGGGGCGACAGAATAAGAGTCGCGGAAACCTATCCCAATCAACCGACTTTATCGGGAAAGACTTCTCTTTCTAGGTCAACAAGTCGATGACGAAATTGCCAATCAACTTATCGGTATCATGATGTATCTAAATGGAGAAGATCAAGCTAAAGATATGTACTTGTATGTAAACTCACCCGGTGGGGCGGTACTAGCTGGAATATCTACTTATGATGCGATGCAATTTGTCATACCAGATGTACATACTATTTGTATGGGATTAGCTGCTTCAATGGGATCCTTCATTTTGGCTGGAGGGGAAATTACCAAACGTATGGCACTACCCCACGCTTGGCGCCAATGATTTGTATGGATTGAGACTCTGCCTGCACCTAGTTGAGGTAACAGTAGCATGGCAATTAGTTTTTGGCGACTCCTATACACATTCAACTATGAAATAATGAGACGCCAAGCTAGGTAAAGTGAATCAAAATGAGATTTTTGACTTGTAATGAATTCATTCTAGATAGAACTCGATATATCTTAGCGTCATAAATTGTATACCGATCTACATAATTTTCTAAAATTCAAGTTTTTAGAAAGCTTGGCGATCTCAATTCTGTTATCCATTGAGAGTCTATATAGCAAACTTTGGGATTTGCTGGCGTGATGTAGCAACAGAACCATCGTAACACGTTTAGAAGAGAGGATGGTATAATCTCGCAATACTTTTCTTTTGGCATTGCAAGAATAAAGGGTTGATTTGGTAGCAAAGCAAATCTGTCTTTTAAGACAAAGACTTGATGTTTAACTACTAAAAGCAGACCCTACTCCGTTGGCCCTTCACTTGGAGATATAGCCGTATGCAAAAGAATTTGCCTGTACGGTTAAACTTAATATAAGTTATTTAATTAGGGTAATGATTCATCAACCCGCTAGTTCGTATTATGATGGACAAGCAGGTGAATGCGTTATGGAAGCAGAAGAAGCATCAAAACTCCGCGATTGCATAACAAAAGTCTATGCTCGAAGAACTGGTAAACCCTTATGGATAATTTCCGAAGACATGGAAAGAGATGTTTTTCTGTCAGCAGAAGAAGCTCGGGATTACGGCGTTGTGGACCCTGTAGCATTAGAAAATGCGTCAATTTGACGATTCGATCAGTAGGAAGTAACTAATGCTTAAAAGAAAGAATCAAAATCCTCTGCTTCGATCATTCCTTCTTTTTTGTAGTTTCATAGTTATTTGTCTAACGAGTTATTCTTCTATCTATTTGGCTAATCAAATTTTCAAGCTCTAGTCCCGCAATTTAATTAGAACTCTATTCTAAATATTGATTGTTGGATATTTAAGGTAAAGCGTAGCAAACTCTCTCAAATGGTTGAGAATATTTCAAACCAAATAAGATCTCTATGTGGTTGAACGTGCCAACAAATCAGCAACTAATTAGGAAGGCGAGACAACAATTAGGAGGTGGTACAAAATCCCCCGCTCTTAGAAGATGCCCTCAACGTAGAGGGGTTTGTACTAGGGTGTATGTGTGACTCGTTAGGATCGGAAACCTAATACATTAGGGGATTTGACATCTTGAGATAATCTCTCCGATGAAATGGTGATAAATCCATAATCCATCTGTTTTGATAAGAAACAGGAATTCGTGGTTGAAATCGGTGCAAATCCGATCATTTTGATTTAGTACGATAAAAAGATATATCTTTTTATTGATTGTAAAAATGAATCATTAAGCAAAACCTAGTGAGTGGCATAAAATTTTATATCTATTTTGCCAATCCCATTCTGATGGCAATACGGGTCAGCTGTTCCGCTAATCTCTAGCGTAAAATACCGTTACTATACATATTACTTCTCCTAAAAAGGAGAGATAGAAGCACCAAATAGAGCCCAACTTAATGGGTTGAGGTAAATATTGGGGATTATGCGACCCGCCAACAGCAATTTGGTTTTTCTTACCTTCGGAAAAACTTAGGCTCCGGTATGTAGGAGAGATCCGGTTGCCATAAAAGATTGGCCACGGAAACATTGGAATCCGTAATATCCTCGATGCATTGTACCGCTTATTCACAAAGAATAGAGGGTGTACTAGAGTATCTACGGAAGGGAAAGTCGGAGTAGCAAAAGCCGCCGGAATCTTCATTTTTCACATCAGATAATAAAAAGCAGCAAGTTATTACAACCAACAGATTTTCGTCGGATAATTGTGAAGTAGAACGACCTTCTAAAAAGTGAAATTGCAATATGTTGTTACACATAGCATAATGAAAATATAAATGTATCTTCAATATCTTCCACTTTATAAGTAGGGGGGTACGGTTTGGTGTGATGGAGTCTATCAATTTCTAAAAATTGATTTAACTAAAAGAGATTAAAATGGAAAAACTAGTTAAGGTAATAGCAAAGCTCAGGAATAAATAGATCTCTTGGAGAGAATATAATTTTTGCGAGGTTAGACGTATAATGACTAGAGTAAAACGAGGATCCATAGCTCGGAGATATCGCAAAGGTGTTCTCGATTTTGCATCCGGGTTTCGGGGAGCTCATTCAAGATTATTCAGAGCAGCAAACCAGCAAAAGGGAAGAGCATTAGCTTGTGCTTATGTAGATAGAAACAATCGTAGAAGAGAATTTCGGCGTTTATGGATCGTTCGGATTAATGCAGCAGCACGGAAAAATGGAATTACGTACAGTTCGACGATTCATAATCTGTTTGATAATCAAGTTTTTCTAAATCGCAAAACACTCGCGCAAGTAGCTACTCTAGATGCTTATTGCTCTTCCAAGCTAGTAAAAACAATTAATGGTGAAAAAGATTGACATGCAACGATAGGCCTCCCCGCATTAAACGGAGAGGTCGTAAATGAGATTGAGAACAAATCAATTTTCGGATTTATCACAAGCAGAGAGAAGAAGTAAAATATAAACAGACGACCACACTATCTCTTCTCCTAGATATTATTTTTGATTGAACTTATATGGTTTCTAATACCATCTTTCTTTCTTTTTTACAAATCATTTTCAGCTGACGAGTTGAAAAATATTTCAAAATTCGAATTTGAATAAAATTGTCGTCTAATTTTCGCTATTTGAGAAGGGCAGTAAAGCTAAAATACGGGCTCTCTTTATAGCAATAGCTACCAAACGCTGCTGTTTCGAGGTTAATCTATTCATCCGCCTCGATAAGATTCTTCCTTGTTCACTGACGAATCGACGAAGTAGACTTGTATTTTTGTAATCAATGTTTTCATCGGAGCGAATAGACGGGGAACGTCTACGGAGAGATCGTTTAAATTTATTCGTAATAATTTTTTATGACTGCCAATACATCTCAATAGTGATTACTTACCAATAAAAAAAGATAGAGATAATTACTTATTTTTTTAATTCTTTGTGAAAAGTATGTTTGCGGCAATAAGCACGAAATTTCTTCAATTCTAAACGGATAGGTGTGTTACGGCGATTCTTACGTGTCGTGTATCGAGAAATACCCTTTCTGTCGTCAGCCTCTCTGCAGGTACAGATTGTACAAGCTAAACCAACCGTCACCCTCGCATCTTTCTTTTTAGTCATAAAGTTAGTTGTTTCGTAGTGAGAGAAGTTTTTCTTTTTCAGTCCAGGAGTCGCAAGTAGATCCAAATCGGTTTGAACGGATTACTTGCGAAGTTTTAACAATAAAATCCACTCCATCAATAACTTAGTTACGTACTAGTCTTTTATAAGATGTAAAAGTATCCAATCTTTTGATTCGTCTGCTTTGTACGATCCTTACTTAATTAGTTGCTTATATTAAAGAAAGGGAAATAATAAAGCATCTGGAAAAAAACGATTAATTTCGATTAAGAAACCAGCCAATAAAACAAACCATATTGCAGCTACAACAGGGGCTGTAGAAAGGTATATCTTCACATATTGCATCGAGAGTCCTCCCTCTTTTTAAGAATTTCTTCCTTCCTGTATTTCTTATTCTTTATCCTTATCTTACTTCTTCTATTTTACTCTTCAAGAACTGACTATTTCTAACTTCTAAATCAATTGTTTTGGCAGGATAAACTGATAAACTCGGAGTGTTAAATATTGGTGGTATTAATACCGGCAGCAGCCATGAAAAAATGAGAAGAAAGAAGAGTAAGAATTTGATGGAGTGCTAGGATATATTTATACGTCGAAAAGGAATGATTCCTTCTTTTATTAGTAGCCGGTATCTACAATTATCGGTTATAATAAAGTAAATACAGAAAGATGGAATCGACGATACTGATTACAAATCGATATTAATAGGGATGTAACGCAGCTCGGTAGCGTGTTTGTTTTGGGTACAAAATGTCGCAGGTTCAAATCCCGTCATCCCTATTTTTTAATGCTTATCCAAGCATTAAGCTTTTTGGGTAGAATTTCTCGTATTAACAAATTGATTTCCGACATCTCTCTTTTTATACGAAAAAGAGATATTCCATATTTTTTGCTTCCTCCTCGCGAAATGGAAAAGGAAAGGAGAGAGGGGGAAGCTGAACCATTTTCATTATTCTAACTATAGAAATCTATATGAAAGGGGAGGCGCCCTTAGTTCAGTTCGGTAGAACGCGGGTCTCCAAAACCCGATGCCGTAGGTTCGAATCCTACAGGGCGTGCCTACTACAGTCTATTCCAGGAGTTTCTACTAGAAATACTATCTTTTGATTACAAAACACCTAAAACCTGAAGGGAACAGATTTGCTACCAACGAGACATCTCAAAAGATTTCCAAGTGAGTCTCTTCCTCTTTTACTCCCTCCCTTCTTCTTCTTTTTTACAAAGATATCGTTTGAGATGTTACAACTATTTGATTCTACCGAATATCCAACTGGTCACCGCGTCTATATTGCGGATATGCGGTTACAAATAGTCCAGCTAAGGTTATTGGAATTAGACCCGACACAATTCCTGATAGTAATGCTTCAACCATTTCAGTTTGTAAATATATAATTTAACTATTTACCAAAGTTGATTCTCGCGTCAATCAACTGAATAGCATTTGGCAAATGCGACGAATTTAGTAGGTACTCTGTTGGAAACCCCCCTCCCGTCTTGTTTTTATTTCCTCTATCTAGATTATCGATGATAATACTAAGTCACAGAATTTGAATCTTGTTTAATCCAACAAATAAAGCTAAAGTGAAAACTAATACAGACGTCAAGAAGGCGAAGTAACTTAATAAAGTGATCATAAATTTGAATATCAAATTAGTTGACAGATGAATTAGTTTACGCTATTTCCTCGAGTAGTTTATCACCCTAAAGTACTGAATCAAAGCTGTTTACCCAAATTTGCTAAATCAAGTCATTAATCAATTTAGAATTCCATTACTGGAAAAGTATTCTCTCTCCTTTTTAACTATCTCTCATCTTTCCGGCGTAACTAGCCTTTTGGTCGAAAGCGTAGGCTTAATCGAAATTAATAACTGTCTAGATACGCCGAAAAGCTAAGGCAGGCTATAAAAAAACAGATCTATAAAGGATATAATATCTCCGCACCAACAATTTGGACCGAAACTAGTGACCGTTTTGTCCTAGGTGTAAGTAATTACTACCATAACTCCCATAAGCGTCAAAAACTTCACTTATGAGAAGTAAGGAGAGGGAACCTCGTGGCCTAAGGAGACGAACCTTGCCGTATAAAAGGTGGTATAGCTATACTATACCAGTATAATTTGGATATACCCTGGGTATAGAAGTGACATCCTAATTAGGTTTAGATCCCGTTTGAAAAGGTTTATCAATAGATTCCGCATCTTCTAATCCTTTTTCTTATTTGGGAAGCAATCCCTTTTAGTATTACAAGATAGATATAGATAAATACGGAGCTGAAAATGTCTGGGAATACAGGAGAACGCCCTTTCGCTGACATAATTACTAGTATTCGATATTGGGTCATACACAGCATTACTATACCCTCCCCGTTTATTGCAGGCTGGCTTTTTGTCAGTACAGGTTTAGCTTACGATGTTTTTGGAAGTCCCAGACCAAACGAATATTTCTCAGAGAGCCGACAAGAAGTTCCCTTAGTAACTGGCCGCTTCGATTCGCTGGAACAAGTCGATGCATTCACCAAATCTTTTTAGGAGAAACTAATACCAATGGCTTTAGATAAAACTTATCCAATTTTCACTGTTAGATGGTTAGCCGTTCACGGATTAGCTGTACCTACAGTTTTTTTCTTGGGATCCATATCAGCTATGCAATTCATTCAGAGATAGTTTTTAGTGAGCTTCGAATCTATGACACAACCGAATCCAAATAAACAGAGTGTAGAATTGAATCGTACAAGCCTTTATCGGGGATTACTATTGATTTTTGTACTTGCTGTTCCATTTTCTAATTACTTTTTTAATTAGAAGCTAGAAAAAATTGTCCGAAAAATAATGAAGTCCTAATTATTTGTGACTGTTCATGTTTCGAGTCGGGACCCAATGATAAAGCCAAAAAAGCAGGGGGTAAGGAGGTGGCACAGATGACAAATACCACTGGAAGGATTCCCCTATGGTTGGTAGGTACTGTAGCCGGTACACTTGTGATAGGTTTGTTAGGCATATTCTTTTATGGAGCTTACTCAGGGTTGGGGTCGTCTCTTCAATAATGATTGCTGTTTGATTGAGAAAATTTTGCCGAATTATACAATCGAATGATTCACCTCTATTCTCCTCTTATTGAACGAAGGGGGGATACAGAAGCGATTTGATTCAGTAATTAACTAGTTAGTTAGATAGTTTTATATAGAATAGCCTTACGACACATTATATTATAGCTCGATCGATTCCTTTTTTTTCTTTTCAATATAAAGAATCGATCGAGCTTATAAATCACAACTGGATCAAATAACTACTTATTTTCTTTCTTCTTTTTCTAATCTTATTATTATTATTAATTTTAATATGATGAGAGGGGGCTGGTTTAACCTACTCGAATTAATTAATTAATAGATTAATCCAAAAAGATTTTTAGTTTGACAAATTGAAAAGAAGATCTCTCTTTATCTTCATCTTTTTCTAATGGTTATCTTTTTCACTAGTCTTATCTGTATTATTGTTTACCAACCAATATTAACCGTACTCCAGCTTAAACTTAATGAAGTTAAACTAAAAGAATGGGTGATAAACAATTAGATTTATTACGTTAGGCAGGACCACGCATGTGATTAACAAACTCTGGGCTAAAGGAGAAAGATAATTGGGAAGTTTTTCCTCACACCAATTATCAATCGGATTATCTAGCCGCAAAATTAATAAAAAATGGAGATAAATAATCAAAAATTCATTTCTGCTAGCTGCACCTTTTCAAATTGCTTCTTCTTAAGCACGAGAAAAATCTGTGCCAAGACAGCTGACACAAAAAAAACTATGAGACCTTGAATACGCGCTGGATCCTGGAGTACAATTTCGATTTCTTCCTGACCAAATCCTCCAACATTGGGATTATTGGTTAATGGCTGATCAGCCTTAACGAATTCGCCTTCTGATACAATGAGTTCGAGACCAGGAGGGACAGTCTCAGTTGTTTCACGACTACCAGATGACTCTTCAATAGTGATTTCGTATCCACCTCTTCCTTCTTTGCGGACAATCCTATTTATCTTTCCTGTTACTGAAGCAGTATAGACCGTATTATTGCTTTTGCTCCCATCTGGATAGATTTGCCCCCTCCCCCTATTTCCTCCAACATAAATAGGATATTTTAGAAAATGAGCTTCTCTGTTAGTAGCAGGGTCTGGCGATAGAATAGGAAACGTTATTTCGCTGTATAATTTGCCCGGAACTGGTCCTACAACAATTACATTTTCTTCACCAGGACGGTAACTTTGAAATGACAGTTTTCCCAACTTTTCCTTCATTTCGGCTGGAAGGCGATTAGGCGGAGCCAATTTAAACCCCTCTGGTAGAATTAAGACAGCACCGACATTCAATCCCCCTCTTTTTCCGTTTGCAAGTACTTATTTTATCTACATATCGTAGGGAATCTTAACAACTGCTTCAAATACACTATCGGGAAGAACGGATTGCGGGGCCTCAATATCCACAGGTTTCTTGGCTAAATGGCAATTGGCGCATACAATACGTCCTGTAGCTTCTCGAGGGTTCTCATAATTTTGCTGCGCAAGAATCGGATATGCATTTGATACAGATGGGCATTCTAATTCACCGAAACTTATTGATATCACAAGTGCAAGTAATTGGCTCCAACACGTCTTTTTCCAATTCGTAATTATTCTTTGCATAGATTAATTAGTAGTCTCAAGTCTTTCTACAAACGGATTAGTTGTTGACACCGCTTGATAACAAATAATTTCTTTTTGTTCTAAGTCTTTCCACTTCTTTCCATATTCGATCATTATTAGCATATGCCAATCGAGGGCGGAGGTTGAAATTGACCCAAAAAAATGAAAAGGTCTAGCCTACTAAATTTAGATTTGTAAAAGTGATTATTATCCACTCATTGTATGATAAGTTGCTACAATTGAAGGAGATGTACGATTCAAATGACGAAAAATCCAATATTTGAATACCGTATCTAAAATAACTGGAAAGGTTGAAACTAGACGAGAAATTACATATTTATCGGGGATTAAACCAAAATGTTCGAAAAGTGTGCCTACTACTATTTCCCAACCATGGGGCGAGTGGAACCCTACACATAAATCAGTTAATGAAAGAATGGAAAACGCTTTCATTGTGTCATTCAAACTATAAAATGACTCCTGAATCCGGGAATTTAAAACTGCAAGTCTCTTTCGACCCGTTATAAAAAATAGAGCTAGAATGACAATACCAATGAAATCGGTTACTAGCTGGAGCAGTAGCTGAATATTGAGTTCGTCATACACTGCTGCTAATTGAGTAGTGTCGTCGTAGGCATTTGCATCAAAATTTTGCAACTGCTTATCTGCCAAGCATTCAGTTGCGTTATCTAACCAGAGTAAAGCTTCTGCTTCTCGAAGTTGCTTTAAAGCTCTTTCTTCTTGAAAAGTATTGATAAATACCTGAGTTTGAGTAATGTTCCACCAACCTCTAATCCAAGACTCTAAAAACCAGTTTCTAAAACTTATTGGAATCGTGAGGGGTAGAAACAGGAAACAGCCAACATATTGAAAGGAGACTAATGCTTGGTTTCTAGTTAAATCAAAATCATTTCGTACCAACACACTTGATTGATTTGTCAATTCCGCCTTGAACCTTGATAAAGTGCGAGTTACAGAACGCGGCACTAAACTAATTGATTCATAAGCCGACGGAAAATTTGCTAATTCGTAATTAAATGATTGCTCAGTGACTCTTTTGGTAGTTTGAGATGAAAAAGAGTTTATGGACCAACGCGCTCTCTGCGCGTCCAACTCATTTAAAGTTGCTTCAATCCAAGCTAATTTCCTATTTCTCTTTTTTATATTATTCAACTTGTAAAAACCACGGAAAGAGAAATCAGTTTCTAAATTGTCTTCTGAGAAGCTAACCAATCTTCCTTGCTTATTGATCGTTTCGCCATGGATGCAACATTTTTGGTAAAAGTTTAGAAATAAGTTTTGGAAAAGGAAAATATCTGGAAGGTTCGGCAAAACAAGATTCAGGCACTTTTTTGTAAAAGAGTTGCTTGCACAATAGCATCTAAATAAGATCAATCGGAATAGTTTTGGTCCGAAAACAAGTCTTAGGTCTTCTTGTATTCCCAACATAAATGTACTAAATCTGTGCTCTAAGAGACTGCAATATATTAAATATCTAGATCTCCTGGATACGGTCTTCGTGGGCATTGATGCAGTCCGTGACAAATCGCCCGATAGGGATGATTCTACCTGGACAAAAGGTGGAGAGTCGTTGATTAAGGGTTGTAGTTGCTTACTAGCCTCATAAGCTCTATTCGAGGAACGATGTGGAGTACTAAAAAACCATCGCATTATCTTTTGTTTCCAGCAATGTAATCGCATATATTAACTGTAACTCCGTAACTATCTACTAATCAGGAGAAGAAAGCGAAGCAAGGTACAAAACAATTGATTGGGTTACTCCTTTCTGGGACCCCTTTCCTCCTGAAATCTATTTTCTAAGCCTCTTTAATGACTTTAACATTGATTTCTAAGTTATCCGATTTTGAAACTAAATAACTTTTAAAAACCTTCAATCGATACACGCAGAAAACGAGCAAGTTCAGCAGCTTTTTCTTCTATATCCCCCGAGGTTAAATTCTCCCCGATCCTAGTTAGTGGAATATTTTGGCGACCCCTCAATTTTAAGTAAAGAATTCGACGTGGGTAAAAGCCTTCCTTACTTTCCAACCTAACTGCCTCTACATCTTTTAGTACAAATTGAATCCGGATGCGACGATTATTTCCGGGAAAGCCCCACCGAAATATTGAAAAGAATCCCTTTCGCTTATCAAACAAATTGTATCCACCACCTACGTTCCAAAACGCAGTACACCACAGATACAGCCCGAGAAATAGGCCCGCGATCCCGTAGAAACACATTACAATACCTTGTGGAATAAAAAGAATGTGTTCAGATGAAAATCCGGGGATCAGATCTTTGCCGACGTAGCTGGAAAATCCCACCAGTAAAAAACCCGTTGCACCGCAGACAAGGATGCAGGCCCAACATAAATTGGCAATTGTACGGGAGCCTGTTATGAAATCTACTTGGATCCATTTGGAGCGACAATTCGTTACTATTTCCTCACAGATTGCATAATAAGCGGATTAGCCATTTTGTCATCAATTTCACTTTTCCTATTCTCTTTTTGGTGCATTACTTCCACTTGTTTTTGATCCACTTACGTTTAAAGATGAAGTACCAAAATGGAGTTCAAACATATGAGATAGTTATCTACGAATGATGCATCTTGTTAACAAGTAATCAATCTATATCTCAATTCTCTATGAAATAAAAATGAGACATAGATTGAGGAAGGAAACATTCTTGAATGTTTCGGGTAGTTAAACAAGAATAACCGTAAAACGAAGGGGAATTTATCGCGATTAATTACTAGCTAAGATTAAACTTCGAATTCAATTGATATCACGAAGTTAACGATCAGGCTACTGCGTTTCAAAAAAGAAGAAGAGAGAAAGATAGAATTACAGGATTTCATCCCGTTCTATATATAGAAATGAAATAGCCATTGTAACTGCTGGAAACACCAAACCAACTAGGGGTACAAAAATAGAGGGTAGATAAGATGCTGCCATGATGAAGTTACCTCAACAGTAATAAAGTAGGGAGGAAATCTAATTATACAATCATATATCTCTGTATTGCTCTTCCTTCTACTATCTAATGATATTCCTTTTGTTTTATAAAAGGAAGGGTTTTCGACTAACAATAATCTAATTTGGCTTCTCCTTCTTTTCTTCTTATTTTACAGGTTTCTTAGGGAAGGAACGAGTATGCGAATACTAAAAGGAAATATCACCAATCTCTTCTTTATCGACTACTAACATGAGAAGGGGGGACAGGATACGGCGCGATTTGAAGACAAAGAAGATCTGGTACAAATTTAATCTCTTTTATAAGGAGCTGATTTATGAAGTTCAGATATTTCGCCCAAGACGCCTTTTGAGAGATTACGTGGAACGATTAAATCGAGTAGCCCATTATCAAATAGGGACTCAGCTGCTTGAAATCCCTCGGGTATCTTTTGACGCGATGTTTGTTCAATTACCCTTTTACCAGCAAATGCTGTATATGCTTTGGACTCGGCAATAATTATATCCCCTAACATGCCAAAGCTGGCGGTGACACCCCCAGTGGTTGGATAGGTAAGAATCGATATATGAAGCAATTTTTTTTGAACTTGATGAATTTGCAAGACGGAAGATATTTTAGCCATTTGCATCAAACTCAACGTTCCTTCTTGCATGCGCGCTCCCCCAGAAGCACAAATTAAAACCAATGGCAAAGACTTGTCTACGGCATGTTCAACCAGGCGAGTAATCTTTTCACCCACAACGGAGCCCATACTTCCTCCCATAAAGTGAAAATCCATAACACCAAGTGCAATAACTGTTCCATTTAGATCTCCTATGCCTGTTTGAACAGCGTCAGTTAAACCTGTCTTTTCTTGAGAAATAGCTAAACGATTCTCATAAGAATCCTCATCGAAAAAGTCTAAAACATCTCTTGTAGTCATGTCTTCATCCATGGGAATCCATGTGTTATGATCAACTAAAAGTTCGACCCTTTCCATACTATTCATTGGGAGATGATAACCGCATTCTTCACAGACACTTCTATTCTGTTTTAAAAATTTAACATAAAGCATGTTTCCGCAGTTATCGCATCGAGCCCATAATCCCCTATTCGTGTTAATACTTATACGCTTCTCTTTCTCCTTCTCATCTGAGATAGAGCCTCTGGTAGCTTCTTCGGGGAAAGCTCCGATCAATCCACCAAATTTTCGTTTATCTTCAAACCAATCTGTTACAGACGTAAAAATCTCCTCATCTGTTGTTTCCTCTTAACCCATGGAATAATTAAAATTAAGAATTAAATTGAAGTTTGCTAATCCGATAGAGAATTGATAATTGACTAATTAATTGTCAAATCAGTCGTATTGTAAGTCTTCGATTTGTATTATCCAACGAGAGAAACGAGGTAACATGTTGTGAAACTAAACAAGAGAGAACTACGTCTAATAAAAATTAAGAATTTGGATTACTCGTTCTTTTTGCGTAACATTTACCTCTTAAAATCAGTTGGTGGGGATTCGAACCCCCTAATTTACATCTTGAGACTATGTATTTCCTAGCTTCCATCATTACCAACTTTAATTAATAGAAGGAGTATGGTGGAGTTGAACTCTTTCCCAATACTCCTTCTATGTCTTACAACTGTTGCGAATGCAAAGCAGATACGGATAGCAAATAACTATGAAATTTCCAATCTATTTACAATGTATCAATTGTATCAAATTCAAATTTGATTGCTTTCCATATCTCGCATGCGGCAGCTAATTCTGGACTCCATTTACTAGCTTCACGAATAATCTCATTACCTTCACGGGCAAGGTCGCGCCCTTCGTTACGAGCCTGTACGCAAGCTTCCAATGCGACTCGGTTGGCTACTGCACCTGGCGCATTTCCCCAAGGATGTCCTAAAGTTCCTCCGCCGAACTGTAATACGGAATCGTCTCCAAAGATTTCAGTTAGAGCAGGCATGTGCCAGACGTGGATACCCCCTGAAGCTACGGGTAATACACCCGGCATAGATACCCAATCTTGGGTGAAATAAATACCGCGGCTACGATCTTTTTCAATGTAGTCGTCGCGAAGTAAATCGACGAAACCAAGGGTAACTTCTCGTTCCCCTTCTAGTTTGCCTACTACAGTTCCAGCATGGATATGATCTCCGCCAGACATGCGTAACGCTTTGGCTAATACACGAAAATGCATACCGTGATTTCGTTGCCTATCGATCACAGCATGCATCGCGCGGTGAATATGAAGAAGCAGTCCATTATCTCTGCAATAAAAAGCTAAGCTAGTATTTGCAGTAAACCCTCCGGTTAGGTAGTCATGCATAACAATTGGTGCACCCAATTCTCTAGCAAAAACAGCCCTTTTCAACATCTCTTCACATGTACCTGCAGTAGCATTTAAGTAATGCCCTTTGATTTCCCCTGTTTCAGCCTGGGATTTGAAAAGAGCTTCTGCCACAAATAGGAAACGATCTCTCCAACGCATGAATGGCTGGGAATTCACATTTTCATCATCTTTTGTGAAATCAAGTCCACCGCGAAGGCATTCGTAGACGGCTCTACCATAATTTTTCGCAGACAGACCCAATTTTGGCTTAATTGTACATCCCAATAAAGGACGTCCATATTTGTTCAATTTATCCCTTTCAACCTGAATACCATGAGGCGGTCCTATGAAAGTTTTAGAATAAGCGGGAGGAATTCGAAGGTCTTCCAAGCGTAGAGCGCGTAGAGCCTTGAAGCCAAAGACATTACCTACTATGGAGGTAAACAAATTAGTAACAGAACCTTCTTCGAATAGATCCAAAGGATAAGCTACATACGCAATATACTGGTTTTCTTCTCCAGCAACGGGTTCGATGTCGTAGCATCGGCCCTTGTAACGGTCAAGACTAGTCAACCCATCTGTCCATACAGTGGTCCACGTACCTGTGGAGGATTCTGCAGCTACCGCAGCTCCAGCTTCCTCAGCCGGTACTCCAGGTTGTGGGGTCATTCGAAATGCTGCTAAGATATCGGTATCTTTGGTTTTGTATTCGGGGGTGTAGTAAGTCAATCGATAATCTTTGACACCAGCTTTGAATCCAACACTCGCTTTAGTCTCCGTTTGTGGTGACATCGGTTTGTTCCTCCCTATGACTAAATCAATAAATCTTGCAACTATAAGATCTGCTCGGCATAGGTAGAGTATTTCTAGGTGAAACGCAAAATGGATATAGTTCAACCCACGCATGATACTTATACCTGTCAAAACTCCATTTCGAGCATGGAACATTATTATTCTATATCGCATCTCATGCAGAGTGCAACTAATCAATCTGTTTTCTTGTAAAAATTATTAGAGAGCGTTGTTTCGTCTCATTCCGATACATTGACTAGGGAATCTCTTGGCGATTAGACTATTCGGTGAAATAGAAACTACATAATTGCCAATTCTTCCGTTTATTGATCAATCCTATTTGAAAAAAGAAAAGATAAAATGTGCAACCCAATAATGACTATCCAACGGATAGGCGCAGATTCCAGTTTCTCGATCTATACTAAACAATAGAAGGGTCTGCCTAATTTACAGCGGAGTCTCTTTCCTCCCCCCCCTACGTCATTTATCTATAGCTACATCTGCAAAAAGGTCGAAATAAAGGGAAATGCGTGGAAAAAAAACATTGACTTTTCCTTTGCCATGACTGACTCGACGCTAAGATACAAAATATTTCTACCGATTCACTAATCAAATAGAGATAATACATCGAGATAGTATAGTTATGAAAACCAGTTCCCTCTCTTTCGAAATTTCTGAATTGGTGGAAAAAAATGTGGGTTACATCACTCAGATCATTGGACCAGTGTTGGATGTGGCTTTCTCGCCGGGGAAAATGCCTAATATTTATAACTCACTAGTAGTCAAGGGGCAAAATCCAGCCGGGCAGCAAATTGATGTTACTTGTGAAGTCCAACAATTATTAGGTAATAATGAAGTACGAGCTGTAGCTATGAGTGCTACAGACGGTTTGATGAGAGGTATGGGTGCTGTTGATACGGGAGCCCCCCTCAGTGTTCCCGTTGGTGAAACTACTCTTGGCCGAATATCCAACGTCCTTGGTGAACCCGTAGATAATTTGGGTCCCGTTCAAAGTAGTACAACATCTCCCATTCACAGGTCTGCCCCTGCATTTACCCAGTTAGATACCAAATTATCGATTTTTGAAACGGGTATAAAAGTTGTGGATCTTCTGGCTCCGTATCGTAGAGGCGGCAAGATTGGGTTATTTGGTGGGGCTGGAGTTGGAAAGACGGTCCTTATTACGGAATTAATCAATAATATTGCGAAAGCTCATGGAGGTGTATCCGTATTTGGCGGGGTAGGAGAACGCACACGTGAAGGTAATGACCTTTACATGGAAATGAAAGAATCAAAAGTTATTAATGAACAAAATCTTTGTGAATCAAAAGTAGCTTTGGTTTATGGTCAGATGAATGAACCACCGGGAGCTCGTATGAGAGTCGGTTCAACCGCTTTAACAATGGCAGAATACTTTCGAGATGTTAATAAACAGGATGTACTCCTATTTATTGACAATATTTTTCGATTTGTTCAGGCGGGATCAGAAGTCTCAGCGTTACTGGGCCGGATGCCTTCCGCCGTGGGTTATCAACCGACCTTAGGGACAGAAATGGGATCATTGCAGGAGAGAATTACTTCCACCAAAGAGGGATCAATAACTTCCATTCAAGCTGTTTACGTACCTGCGGATGATTTGACTGACCCGGCTCCCGCCACGACATCTGCACACTTAGACGCCACTACTGTACTTTCAAGGGGATTAGCAGCAAAAGGTATCTACCCAGCGGTAGACCCGCTGGATTCAACCTCGACTATGTTACAGCCTTGGATTGTAGGCGAGGAACACTATGAGACGGCACAAGGGGTTAAGCAGACTCTGCAACGTTACAAAGAGCTTCAAGATATTATAGCTATTCCCGGACTAGACGAGTTATCTGAAGAGGATCGATTAACGGTAGCTAGGGCTCGAAAAATAGAACGTTTCTTATCACAACCTTTTTTTGTCGCAGAAGTTTTCACCGGATCTCCGGGTAAATACGTCAGTTTATTGGAAACCATTAAGGGATTTCAAATGATTCTTTCCGGGGAGTTAGATACTCTTCCTGAACAAGCTTTTTATTTGGTTGGCAATATCGACGAAGCTACCGCAAAAGCTGCGGCTTTACAGGTGGAGGGTCAATAAGATAGATGACACTGAATCTACGCGTGATGGCCCCTAATCGAATAGTTTGGAATTCCGAGGTTTGGGAAATTGTTTCATCCACTAATAGTGGTCAAATTGGTGTATTACCTAATCATGCACCACTTCTTACAGCGTTGGATATGGGAGTTTCAAAAATACGTAATGATGGCCAGTGGTCTGCAATGGCATTGATGGGCGGCTTTGCTATGATAGATAATAATCAGGTAACAATATTAGTTAATGAAGCAGAGATAGCTGCCGAAATTGATCCTGAGGAAGCTCGAAAAAATTTTCAGACAGCTCAGGCTGATTCAGCTAAAGCAGAGGGTAAGAAAAGGGTAATAGAAGCCAACTTGGCATTTAAAAGAGCGAAAGCCAGACTAGAAGCTTCGATTGTAGCTTAGCGGGCTTTTTCTCAATCCGGAAGCACTAACTATTTATCGATAGTCTGTAAATAAGATTATTAAGATATGGACAAAAAGGTTTGCTTCGCTATATTTCATATTCAATAAAACTTACTAGATACCACCAAATTAACCATCCTGGTATCTAGTAAGCGTTACCTACTATTGGATTCGAACCAATGACTCTCGCCGTATGAAAGCGATACTCTAACCGCTGAGTCAAGTAGGCTGTTAGTAATTGAATTGATGAACCTATGCGCCTTTTTCTTTTTAACAAAGCTCAGGTGTGTGATTTACCTGGAAAATATAGATGCTTCTATTATATACTAATAAGTAGCTGAACACAATTGCATGTTTCATTTACTATTGACTAGAAATTAGATTCTATATGCATAGATATGTATATCAATCGTTTTTAAGCAAATCTGTTAGAATTGATTGATACAGATCAAATTATTTCATATACGATTAAATGCATCCTATAGGTCAACGTCAACGGTAGGACACCACATTTATACATGCACGATGTATGCTTCTCCCTTTTCGGAAAGATTTGCCGAGACCCAACAAATCATGCAAACCTATACGTTATAGTTTCTTGTCTAACTTACACTAGAAGTTACAGAAGAACGGTAGCATGATGGAGAAGTTGACTGGAAGAAGTCACCCCTCAAAGTTGATATGGTTAATAAGTTATTTATCCGATGCTACTTTTGGTAAAAACAACGCGAGCACCCTAAGACAAATCTTTTTTCTTCCTACTAGGAAGGCGACAATGCCATTCTCAAAAATGAGAGGCTAACCTCTTAGTATCTGTTTTTATCAGTGGGGTAAGTACTAATATACTCAAACTAATTTCAACTTCCCCAAAAGAATTCTATGTGCTAAACCCTTTTCGGCGTAACAAGACATTAGTTACTTCTCATTTGCCTACCCTAGGTTAATTCTATCTTGTCTATTTACAAATTTATCAACTAACAAAGAATTAAGGCGAGGGGAATATGCCAATTTTTTCGCTCCATCAATATGACTCCTTTTGGATTTTTCTATCAGTATCTATATCTATTCCCTATTTAGCTTCTTTGATTTCTGGATTTGTTGCCCCCACTCGAAAAGGACCGGAAAAGTTAACAAATTACGAATCGGGCATTGAACCGAAGGGAACTACTTGGATCCAATTTCAGATATGTTATTACATGTTTGCTTTGGTTTTCACGGTATCCGACGTCGAAACCATTTTTCTTTATCCCTGGGCTGTATCTTTTAAGGAATTGGGGCTATTTGCTTTTATCGAAGTAATCATTTTTATCTTTATACTAGTAGTTGGTTTGGTTCACGCATGGCGAAAAGGAGCATCGGAATGGTATCAACCTCCGAACATTGGGTTGAAGGCGAGATAGATGAGATTGAACCCCGTAGCGTAAAGATCCCCCTGAGTTCGGTTGAGCCGTTGCTCCCCGAATGGGGTGTATCAAAAAATTCAATCTTTTTAGTTAATATCAGTGATTTTTCCAACTGGTCCAGACTTTCTAGCTTGTGGCCACTTCTATATGGCACCAGCTGCTGCTTTATCGAATTTGCCTCTTTAATTGGTTCAAGATTTGATTTCGATCGGTACGGTCTAGTACCTAGATCCAGCCCTAGGCAGGCAGACCTAGTTGTTACAGCTGGTACTGTAACCATGAAAATGGCTCCATCTTTAGTGAGACTCTACGAGCAAATGCCCGATCCGAAGTATGTAATTGCTATGGGAGCTTGCACCATTACGGGGGGTATGTTTGCCACAGATTCCTATAGTACCGTTCGCGGGGTGGACAAATTAATTCCCGTTGATATTTATTTGCCAGGTTGCCCGCCCAAACCCGAAGCTATTATTGATGCTATAACAAAACTCCGTAAGAAAATTGCTAGAGGAAACTTTCCAGATCAAATATCTTGTCCTACTCGAAGGAAATATTTCAGTCTAAATCATCGATTTCGCCTCATACCTAGCATCCATATAGGTGAATACAATCAAGAATTAACTAATTGTGACACAAGATTTTTACTACATAATTTTTCAGAAAATTTTCAAAAACTTAAACAGAAGTCTGAAACATAAATAGTAAAGATATGGTAATGACTATATTTTATCCTCCAAATGAATAAGATAGGAGAAGGATGTCAACCAATATGAATAATATCGACGAAGATCAGTTGAATATTGAGACGCGGGGTCGATTATCCGCCTGGTTGACTAGACATAAATTTTTCCATCGACCTTTAGGTTATGATTATAGGGGTGTTGAGACTTTGCAAGTCAAATCGGAGGATTGGTTGTCTGTAGCTGTCGCCTCATATGCTTATGGTTTCAATTACCTACGTTCTCAATGTGCCTACGATTCAGCACCGGGAGGATATCTAGTGAGTGTATACCATTTAACGCAGGTGCGAGATCATTTGGATCAACTCGAAGAGGTTTGTGTAAAAATCTTTGTCCCAAGAAGAGATCCTAGAATACCTTCGGTTTACTGGATTTGGAAGGGCTCCGATTTCCAAGAGCGTGAATCTTATGATATGTTGGGAATAATTCATCAAGGCCATCCGCAGCTTAAGCGGATACTAATGCCTGACACTTGGGTAGGATGGCCTCTACGTAAAGATTATGTTGTACCCAATTTTTATGAGTTACAGGATGCTTATTAAATTGTATAAATATTAAAAAGAGAGAATTTGGTCTAACGTGAAGATTTAGTTTTTGATCCATCTCTAACCATTTAGTCTTTATTTTAGTCTTTATTGAAATTTTTTACGATTATGAGGCAGAACTGTCAAATGTAAACAATTAACCTAACTCCCGAGATATTCTTTGTAGCTACTTCAGAATTGAAGAGTTTTTCATAGCATCAGGACTGGTTCAGCCTCTCAAACTAGTTAAATGCCAAGAACCAGATTTGAACTGGTGACACGGGGATTTTCAGTCCCCTGCTCTACCGACTGAGCTATCTCGGCCAATTCATTTACAGAAATCGTTAATAGAAATCAACTAAGTATTCTCTTCATTTTAGATCTTTTCTAGTTAAAAAGATTATCTCGCTTCTAAATATGTGGTTAATATAATTAAAAAGCACACTTGCAGTAAATCAATAATTAGGGAGGGCTGAGCCATTCACGCATATTAGACGCTTGAATGGCTCACTTGTCAAGTGTTTTTGACGAATCAGAAACATCAATGGGTTAACTAAATTTCCTTGTTGGGGATAGAGGGATTTGAACCCTCACGGTCCCGTGAAACCAACGGATTTTCGTCCTACTACAGCTTGCGCTGCTCCTCCTAACTTCCCTAAAATGCGTAGAATCGGACTCTATCTTCACTCACGAAAGTATTACTTTTTTTTCCTCCTTCTCGTCGTCTGCTAAATAGTTTTTATCAAGATGAAGTGGGAAAAAGCTAAGATAAAGATATTAGATTAACAAAAGTAGAATGGGTTTACCTAGCGGTTTGTTTTTGATTGATGACAGCACAGAAATTCTCGTAATTTTGGGAATGAGAGTTCCCGTTAAACCGAGAAATCTGCGTTCAAGTTCAAATGTAGGACAAAATAGAAACTTCTTATCTTGACTAGGCCCCAGTATTATATTTTATATTCTATTTCATTTGTTTAGCCAGACAAAACAATTGTCTATTCAGTTCTTCTGATAACTACTAACGAAAAGATTGCTCGTTGGAATGACCCCCGTTGAGTCTCTGTACCTATCTAACCTAGTCGCCCAAATCATTTGGGTAATACAAGATTTGGCTCAGGATTGCCCAATAAATGGTCCCAGGTTCCCCTGAATCTGGGGGCTGCCACTTGATATGTCTCCACATCCAGGCTCAATTTGGTTGAGTCCGCTGCGTCTACCATTCCGCCATATCCCCACTATTTTGGCCCCAACAAACTCATGAAAAATCTAGACAACCACATGATTGTAAGTATGTAAAAACTGAAAATTTTGCTGCCCCTACACCTACTAATCCACTTAGTCTAGGTTTCTGCTACTTCGTTTGCATATTATTTTGCACGTGTTTAATAAAATTTTGAAGTGAAAAAGAAAAAAAAAGAAAAACTATTTCTCCTTTTATCACGTTTTAAATGAAGAAATTAGGTGTAATTCAACTCGTAAACGACGGATGAATTGCTTTGTCAAAACTGAACTTCTATTATAGAAGTATATCTAGATGCACTAGTTGAAGCAATATATTTGTGGATAAGTTTGATATCTTCACTAAACTATTTATGTAAATGGATATGCTAAAACGTATTTATCCGACATTATGAATCGTTGGTAGTCTCTACTTAGGCGCCCACCCCGATCTCGTCCTCAATTTTTGTAACAAATTGAATGTTTACTAGTTATTACTCATATGTTATGATTGTCACAGATAGTTAACCTGATTAATTCCCATTTTATTTGCTGACACAACAATAAGGAGTGATATTCCTGTGTTGATCCCATCAGTTAATTATAAAACATTTACAGAAAAGGAGTTTTCATGTCTCGCTACCGAGGACCTCGTTTGAAGCTGATACGTCGTCTAAGAAATTTGCCAGGATTTGGAGGGAAAAGTAAAATACCCAATTTGGGAGAATTTCGAGTCGCTAACGATCAATCAGCTTCGAAAAAAATTTCTCAATTTTGTGTGCGTTTGGAGGCTAAACAAAGATTACGTTTTAATTATGGATTAACAGAACGCTAACTACTAAACTATGTACGTGTCGCTAGAAAAGCTAAAGGTTCAACGGGCCAAGTATTACTACAATTACTCGAGATGCGTCTGGATAACATTATTTTCCATTTAGGTCTTGCTTCTACGGTTCCTGCTGCTAGGCAGCTAGTTACTCACAGACATATCTTAGTGAACAGTTGTGTTGTAGATATACCAAGTTATCGCTGTAAACCAAAAGATAGCATCACTGTTCGAAATCGACCAACTTCGTACAATGCATCAAAAAATAAGTTTACTAAGGGAGACAAAACACCGGATTACTTAACTATTTCTTTATCGGAAGACGACAAACCAACAGGATTGGTGAATTGTATTGCCAATCGAGAATCTGTTAATTTGAATATAAATGAATTGTTAGTTGTTGAGTATTACTCCCGCAAAGCCTAATGATCATTCATTAAATTAGTATTTCTCTAAAAGAGAAATGGAGGTTTTTACAATTAGAATTTATGCGATAATCGAATTCAATAAGCAAATTACTGAGGAAGATGCAAAAGCTTCTCGATGTAGCTTGTTCATTCTGTTTGAGCATAATCTAACTCATAAGCTTTTAACTTAGATAGAAATGTTCTATTTTTGGGCAAATTAACAAATTAATTTGGCACACGATTCGGTGTAAATATCTGAATCACCCATCCATGTCACTTCAACCAAATTCTTATGATTAGCCGAAGAATTACCAATTGTTTGTATTAAGATGGCGCTTCAGTTTCTTCAAAGTTGTCTTACTTGATTTGAAAATCTGACTCCAGCCTGTCTCCTTGTTTTGAATCAACAATTTAGCTATTTATTGATAAATAAGTAGAACCTTAGGTAGTAAAAATAAAGATAGGAAAGGGAGGGATTTGAACCCTCGGTAGATAAAAATCTACTTAGCATTTCCGGTGCTACACCTTAAACCGCTCGGCCACCCTTCCTGTATTTAGCTTTACCAAATAAACTAATTTGACATATTTTAAGTATTTCGGTGGCGAAATAACAAGTGACTCTTGAATAATAGTTAAAACTAATCTTTTGCTGAAATACAAATCAAAGAATAAAAAGATAGGTAACAAGTCTTGTCCCACCCATTATTGCCTTTCCTTCTTTAGAGTATTGTCCAAACATCTCTTTCTCTTCTTGCAATTTCAATTGTTATACTACTAACAAGTAACAAGGGGTGCAAAAAAAAACAAGGAGTCGATTTGATTATGCCTAGATCTCAGAGAAACGACAACTTTATTGACAAAACTTTTACAGTTCTAGCGGATATTCTACTGCAAATCCTACCTACCACTAAGAGAGAAAGAGAAGCTTCTACGTATTATAGGGATGGCGCGATTCGATGAGGCAGGTAATCTATCACTATTTACTAATAATTGAAATAGTTATAGCTTCTTCAAAAAACCCACATTTTTTTTAAGGTGTGTTTCGATTTTTGAACGAACCTTATAATCGCGTATCCACGATTGATGCAACCTCGGAAGCTACGATTCCCATTTTTACGGATTTTGATATCAAGTAAGCAAGAGGCTAAATTCATAATTTGATGTGTAACACATGGCATCTTTTATGAGTAAACACTAGCAGGGGAGCTAGCACTACGTGAAGGAATCGGCAACACAAAATCTACGATAATAACAAATTTTGGCTTTGATTTATGTTGCCAATTTTCGATAACTTCGAAATTGTGGTGAGGACAATATAGTGATTGGGGTAACAAGCACCCATCCCGTTTGTAATTTGGATACCCTTAAAATCATCGGAGATTGCTGAGGTGAATAATCCCTTGAAAAAAAGAATGTTGGGAACGAAGAATTTGCCAAGGGATTTATTGCTGCCGGTGGCATTGTAATAGAAGAGGTGTCGTAACCCTCTTGAAGATAAAAATCCTTTTGGAGAAGGATGGTTAGATATCAGTTTCATGAGACGATAACCCCTATTCGAAGATTGAAGGGATAAATGATGACATAGTTTAAATTGTTACTTATTTGACGCAAATCAAGTGGGAGGAGCCGTATGAGTTGAGAATCTCAGGTACGGTTTTGAAACGGGGCCTATTTGTATAAGCAACCGTAACGGATGTCGGCCCAATCTGAAGGAGAATATGCAGAAGCTTTATGAAGCTATTATGAAGCCATGCGTTTAGAGGTTGACTCTTACGACCGAAGTTACATACTTTACAACATAGGCCTCACTCATACAAGTAATGGAAAACATGCAAGAGCTTTGGAATATTACTTTCAAGCACCAGAGCGAAATTCTTTTCTGCCGCAAGCTTTTAATAATATGGCTGTGATCTGTCACCACGTGCGACTACCTATGCTTCAAGATTCTCCGGTTTATAAATACTCAACCAATGCGGGCTTCCCCCAAGCATACTTCCAAACAGGAGCTGTCTCGAGTTGCGGGATTTGGCATCTTTCAAAACAATCTGGGTTTTAAAAAGGTAGATAGCCTAACTTCTCATGGATAACTACCTAAATTGGAGAATGAAGCATCGCAAAGATTCACCATTGAAATTTTGGGTTGATGCAACGAGATTGGTCCATCGAAGAAGTTATACAATTTGTTTTTGTAGTAGAGACAATTGGAAAAAGATGATTGACGGGCCGCGGTGTAGCATCAAATCCTAAAAGAAAAATTCCTCCAATTAAAAGAGAAATGAGATCTACATTGAGATAGGTAGTTAGTGCCGAAGGATCTTTTTAATCCTTTCCTTCTTCTTATTTTTTTTTTTTTACTAGGAGTACGGAAAAGATTTTACTCAAGACGAATGAAATTAAAAACCGGACTATTCTTGAAGTTCCTATAAAGTTCAGAGATAATTCTCGAACTCGGTTAGGAGACGAGAAACTAATAACATAGTTGCTTGAGCCGTATGAGGTGGGAAACCTCCAAGTTCGGTTCTAAAGGAGGGGGTTTGAAAAAAGAAGAAAGAAAATCACCCATTCTGAGCGAGGGGAACAGGCCATTAACCAAGGAAATTTGGAGGTTTCGGAGGCTTGGTTCGATCAAGCTGCTGAATATTGGAAACAGGCAATAGCACCTTCCCCTGGCAATTACATTGAAGCACAGAATTGGTTAAAAATTACAGGACGCCTTTCTTTGTTTAATTAATGAAAAAGGGGGGGGGGCAAGAGACAGAAAGGTTAATAAATAGAGTGAATAGATAGAGATTATTGCTTGCTCGACACAAACCTTGTGACCTCTTCCCTTACTAAACGTACGATCACCCCCATCAAGTCCATTAGGCACTACTGGGCCGTGTAATAATGCCATAAAAAGCCTGCCATGCGTAATTTATTTCTAGCAGCCGCTCGAGTTTCAAATGAGTTTGAAACTCAGTAGAAAAGGGAATAGATTACTGCATGTTGGTAAAAACTCTAGTTCTTACAAGTTTAGTATCTACCGTTGGTAGGTTGTTGCTATCCCTTGCCCGAAGAGAGGAGAGTCCCGATGACTATTCGTTCGCCAGAACCAGAAGTCAAGATTATGGTGGAAAAAGATCCCGTAAAAACATCTTTTGAGAGATGGGCCCAACCCGGACATTTCTCGAAGAGTTTGGCTAAAGGCCCCAATACCACCACATGGATTTGGAACTTACATGCCGATGCCCATGATTTTGACAGCCATACAAATGATTTGGAGGATATATCCCGTAAAATATTTGGTGCCCATTTTGGTCAATTAGCTATTATTCTCATTTGGTTGAGTGGCATGTACTTTCACGGGGCCCGCTTCTCTAATTATGAAGCGTGGCTTAATGATCCTACTCATGTAAAACCTAGTGCCCAGGTTGTTTGGCCAATCGTGGGTCAGGAGATACTCAATGGAGATGTAGGTGGAGGTTTTCAGGGTGTACAGATAACTTCTGGATTTTTCCAACTTTGGCGGGCTTCTGGAATAACTAGTGAATTGCAGCTCTATTGCACAGCCGTGGGTGCTTCAATACTCGCCGGATTAATGTTTTTTGCCGGTTGGTTTCACTACCACAAAGCTGCCCCCAAATTAGCTTGGTTCCAGAATGTCGAATCAATGCTAAATCACCATTTGGCGGGTCTATTGGGGTTGGGATCTCTAGCTTGGGCGGGACATCAAATACATGTTTCACTACCAATTAATCAACTCTTAGATGCGGGGGTTGACCCGAAAGAAATACCCCTTCCCCACGAATTGATTCTTAATCGTGATCTTATGGCTCAAGCGTATCCAAGTTTTGCGAAAGGACTCATTCCGTTTTTTACCCTCAATTGGTCAGAATACTCAGATTTTTTGACTTTCCGCGGAGGTTTGAACCCAGTAACGGGAGGTTTGTGGCTAACTGATGCCGCGCATCACCATTTAGCCATTGCCGTGCTCTTTTTGGTAGCTGGTCATATGTATAGAACCAACTGGGGTATCGGACATAGTACGAAAGAGATTTTGGAAGCTCATAAAGGTCCCTTCACGGGTGAAGGTCACAAAGGTCTCTACGAAATTCTAACAAGTTCGTGGCATGCTCAATTAGCAATCAATCTTGCTATGCTCGGTTCTTTAACCATTATTGTGTCCCATCATATGTATGCGATGCCCCCCTATCCTTACTTGGCTACCGATTATGCCACACAACTTTCCCTATTTACACATCATATGTGGATAGGAGGATTTCTAGTCGTTGGCGCAGCTGCACATGCGGCTATATTTATGGTAAGAGATTATGATCCGACAACCCAATATAACAATCTCTTAGATCGCGTCATTCGGCATCGCGATGCAATAATTTCACATCTCAACTGGGTATGCATCTTCCTAGGTTTTCACAGCTTCGGCCTATACATCCATAATGATACCATGAGTGCCTTGGGGCGCCCTCAAGATATGTTTTCAGATACTGCTATTCAATTACAACCAGTATTTGCTCAGTGGGTGCAAAATACTCACGCGTTGGCTCCCGGATCAACCGCGCCTAATGCCGCAGCGAGTACTAGTTTAAGCTGGGGTTACAACGACTTAATTGCTGTAGCTGGCAAAGTTGCCATGGCCCCAATTCCATTAGGTACTGCCGATTTTTTGGTACACCATATCCATGCATTTACTATCCACGTTACTGTTTTAATATTACTAAAAGGTGTTCTATTTGCACGCAGCTCCCGATTAATCCCCGATAAAGCAAATCTTGGTTTTCGTTTTCCTTGCGATGGTCCTGGCAGAGGAGGCACCTGTCAAGTATCGGCTTGGGATCACGTTTTCCTGGGTTTATTCTGGATGTACAACTCAATCTCAGTAGTTATATTTCACTTTAGTTGGAAGATGCAATCCGATGTTTGGGGTAATATAAGCGAACAGGGGGTGGTAAACCATATTACTGGGGGAAACTTTGCGCAAAGTTCAACAACAATTAATGGATGGTTGCGAGATTTTTTGTGGGCACAGGCTTCCCAAGTCATTCAATCCTATGGTTCTTCGTTATCCGCATATGGTCTCATATTTTTGGGGGCTCATTTTGTTTGGGCTTTCAGTTTAATGTTTTTATTTAGTGGTCGTGGATACTGGCAAGAACTTATTGAATCCATTGTTTGGGCTCATAATAAGTTAAAGGTTGCCCCCGTCACTCAACCTAGGGCCCTGAGTATTATCCAGGGACGTGCCGTGGGAGTAACTCACTACCTTCTGGGTGGAATCGCCACGACGTGGGCGTTCTTCCTGGCGAGAATTATTGCAGTGGGATAATGGCTAGGAGGATTTGAGAAACATTACGGCATCAAGATTTCCACAGTTCAGCCGGAGTCTATCCCAAGACCCGACTACTCGTCGTATCTGGTTCGGTATAGCCACTGCCCACGACTTCGAGAGTCATGACGATACTACCGAGGAACGTCTATACCAAAAAATATTTGCATCCCATTTTGGTCAATTAGCTATCATCTTTCTCTGGACCTCTGGGAACTTGTTCCACGTGGCTTGGCAGGGTAATTTTGAAGCGTGGGTACGGGACCCGCTACATGTCAGACCCATTGCTCATGCCATTTGGGATCCTCATTTTGGTCAACCAGCTGTCGAATCCTACACTCGAGGGGGCGCCACGGTTCCAGTTAATATTGCATACTCGGGTGTTTACCAATGGTGGTACACTATTGGTCTACGCAATAACCAAGATCTCTATACTGGAGCTATTTTTCTACTAGCTATTTCTGCTTCATTCTTACTAGCTAGCTGGTTACATTTGCAACCTAAATGGAAACCAAGCATTTCTTGGTTCAAAAATGCTGAATCCCGGCTCAATCACCATCTTTCAGGTCTTTTTGGTGTGAGTTCTCTGGCTTGGACAGGACATTTAGTTCACGTAGCTATACCCGAAGCAAGGGGTGGGCATGTCAGATGGGGTAATTTATTGACTGCCGCTCCGCACCCTCAAGGATTGGGACCATTTTTTTCGGGTCAATGGAGTATTTATGCGCAAAACCCCGATTCTGGTAATCATTTATTTGATAGCACTCAAGGGGCGGGAACAGCTATTTCAACTTTTTTGGGCGGATTTCATCCACAAACTCAGAGTTTGTGGCTAACAGATATTGCTCATCACCACTTAGCTATTGCTGTTGTGTTTATAATTGCCGGCCACACGTACAGGACTAATTCTGGTATTGGGCATAGTATGAAAGAAATTCTTGAAGCCCATATCCCGCCAGGAGGTAAGTTGGGCCGTGGACACAAAGGGCTTTATGATGCAGTCAACAATTCTCTTCATTTTCAATTGGGGCTTGCTTTAGCTGCTTTGGGGGTTGTCACTTCTTTAGTCGCGCAACATATGTATTCTCTACCTGCTTATGCTTTTATAGCGCAGGATTATACGACTCAAGCCGCGTTATACACTCATCATCAATATATTGCCGGCTTTATCATGACAGGAGCCTTCGCACACGGAGCTATATTCTTTATTCGAGATTATGATCCAGAACAAAATAAAGATAATGTTTTAGCGAGAATGTTAGAACATAAAGAAGCCATAATAGCTCACTTAAGTTGGGCAAGTTTATTCTTGGGTTTCCACACGTTGGGGCTCTATGTTCACAACGATGTAATGCTAGCCTTCGGGACCCCGGAGAAACAGATTCTTATTGAACCTATATTTGCTCAATGGATTCAATCTGCTCATGGTAAAACTTTATATGGTTTCGATGTGCTTCTATCCTCGGCAGGTAGTCCAGCAAGTAATGCTGGTCGAGGATTATGGTTACCGGGTTGGTTAGATGCTATTAACAGTAGTAGCAACTCACTATTTCTAACGATTGGACCCGGGGATTTCTTGGTTCACCATGCCATCGCTTTGGGATTACATACGACTACACTGATTTTAGTCAAAGGCGCTTTGGATGCTCGCGGTTCCAAGTTGATGCCAGATAAAAAGGAATTTGGTTACAGTTTTCCTTGCGATGGTCCCGGGCGAGGCGGTACCTGCGATATTTCAGCTTGGGATGCGTTTTATTTAGCCGTTTTCTGGATGCTAAATACCATTGGATGGGTTACCTTCTATTGGCACTGGAAACACATCACCTTATGGCAAGGGAATGCCGCACAATTCAACGAATCTTCTACGTATTTAATGGGATGGTTGAGAGATTACCTATGGCTGAACTCCTCACAACTTATTAATGGTTATAACCCCTTCGGTATGAACAGCTTATCTGTATGGGCGTGGATGTTCTTGTTTGGACATCTCGTGTGGGCTACTGGATTTATGTTTCCAATATCTTGGCGAGGTTATTGGCAAGAACTTATTGAAACTCTAGCGTGGGCTCACGAACGAACACCCTTAGCAAATGTGATACGTTGGAAAGATAAGCCGGTCGCCCTTTCCATTGTTCAAGCAAGACTGGTGGGACTAGCCCACTTCTCCGTGGGTTACATCTTTACTTATGCAGCTTTTCTAATAGCATCTACATCAGGTAAATTTGGCTAATTTCTTATTGTAGACTTCCAAATTACCTATTTCCGCACCAATTGAATTTCAAAATCAGAAATCTATTTATCTATAATTAGAAATAGGGATTGAATCTTCGTTTTCTAATTATTTGTATATAGATTCCTGGTTATGAATTTGATCTGTTTTATAGTAATAACCCAATCCTGTTTATAGTAATAACCCAATCCTGTTTACTGATTTATTAATTATGGCAAAGAAGAGTCTTGTTGAAAAAGAAAAAAGAAAGAAAGAATTAGTGAAAAGATATCATATCATTCGCCAATCTTTAAAGAGGCAGATTAGAAGTAGCTCGTCAATTCAGGATAAACTAATATTTTCCAAAAGATTGCAATCTTTGCCGCGAAGTAGTGCACCTGTTCGTCTCCGCAACCGGTGTTTCCTAACCGGACGACCCCGATCCAATTACCGATACTTTGGCTTATCTAGACACGTACTTCGTGAAATGGCACATACTTGTCTGCTGCCCGGAGTATTCAAATCAAGTTGGTAATAGAAAATTATCCCTCATTTATTTGAAATTTAAAAAAGAATGATGTCTAAATTTGTTCATTAACTAGTTTCTTCCATTTATATCCGATGTAATTATTCAATAGATGTATAATAATTACGTTGGAAGCATTAACTAAGCGGGGTAGAGCAGCTTGGTAGCTCGCAAGGCTCATAACCTTGAGGTCACAGGTTCAAATCCTGTCTCCGCGAAGTAAACTAACAATTAGTTATTTACGTCAGCAACGTGATGTTTGATTGTTTTCTGCGAGCTTAGTTCCTGTTCATTTCATTGACAGAGATTCTATTGATTTTACCAGATCGGATGTCTAGAAGGTACAAATCTTTCAATCAAATAGTAGATTGGAATTATTTGACGTCACGCATCGAAGAAAAAATTACTTAATTGTATTTCCTATTTTCTTCATTCTTTCTGCCCTCCTTGTTGCTTGGTGGGAAAGAAAGCTATCTAGATCTATAGATTTATTTCTAGATCGAAGTATAAAATGTGTAATTAAAAAACATTGCTCCATCTTGTTTTGGATTCAGACTAAAACTGTTTCTTCTTTCTGTTTCATCAAGTTTTCATTTTCCGAGAAGTAAAAAGAAAAATATGGATTAAAAACGGATGGTGTGTCTAATGAACTTCAATCAGTAATTATAATTTAAGGCCCCCTTAACTCAGGGGTAGAGTGACGCCATGGTAAGGCGTAAGTCGTCGGTTCAAATCCGACAAGGGGCTAATTAATAATCCTTGAAAACTCCAGGGATCAAACTTTTTCAGTTTTTACGGAAACATTCTGGTACACATTGCTTCTTGTTATAAGAAGAAGTTTTACTTTCGAGCAATTATAACAACTAAGTAATTACTTACTTATCTAAAATGGAATTCGGTCAACTTCAAGTTTTTAGTTAAGCTGCTTTTACTCCAATTAAGGTATCCTACTTAACTAGTTTCGGTACACTGAATGATGTGATATCTATTACAAAAGAAAAGAAAGAGTAGGGAATAAAATAAAGTGGATATAATTTTTAATGCTAGAACCTTTTTTGTTATCCCTATCTCGGGAACTGAATATGAATTCCCAACATCAGTATCAATATATATAAGTAGATATATATGTGAAACTACGTATTTCTATAATCTTCTTCTTTAAGAAGAATGAAGTAGAATAACGTGGCAAATCTCTTATTTACTTATGGAAATGATTTCCCGTCATTACTAGAAGTTAGTAGAGTATATACCACTCCTATTTTCTCTATAGTCCCTCCAAATACCTAGACACAGTTTTTCGTCGGGTTTGCTAGTAGCAGCGGATTCTTTTATTTGATTTAGTAGTTTTAACATAAACCCTACTCAGGATTAAACTGCAGTATGCTACTTACTCACTACCGTTATTTGGTGCCAAGATAAACAAAAAAGCTTCCAAATTCTATTGGGGGTTGGTAAAATGAGTACCGAAACAATTTCGAAGAAGGGATGGATACCAAACCCACATATACATATATCTTATATATGAGTATAAGCTCTTCATGCCGCTCCATTTTTTTTTTTCCATTAGATGTCTTTGGACGCAACTCCGTTTCCTTTTTGTGCTAGGTTGCATTCCCAAGGTCGTTTTAATGCGACTGAAGAGTTAACAAAGTCAAAATCTCGGAAGAAAAGAAAGGTCTACCCACTACTCAAAAAACTACGTAACAAACAAAATCAGCTTAGGATCAAGTAAGTAAAAGGGAAAAGATGCCCCGAAGAAGCTACAATTATATGAAAAAGAGGAGGGAAAGCATAAAACAGAAAGAATGGTTGGACAAGAAGACACGACAGAACAAAAAAGATAAAAAGGAGATCTAAAAGCAAATAAAAAAGAAATACAACCTCCCGGTTGAGTTTTAAAATATCACTTTCGTGTAATAACTCCTAGGAGTCCTCCGCCGTTGTAAATGACTTCCCGAGAAGAACAACTTCTTGGCGGGTGAGCTTTATTTTACCCCGAAGGGGCAGAGCTACACCACGTGACGGCTTGAAAAAGAAAAAAGAAGGGGGAACCCAAAAATTGTTTGAGGAGCTGAATGAGGGAATGAATATGACCATTGCCATCGGAAAATCTTCCAAGGAGCCAAAAGATTTATTTGATAGTATGGATGACTGGCTAAGAAGAGACCGTTTTGTCTTCGTGGGTTGGTCTGGCCTCCTACTTTTTCCTACCGCGTATTTCGCTTTGGGTGGTTGGTTCACAGGTACAACTTTTGTTACCTCATGGTATACCCATGGATTAGCTAGCTCTTACTTGGAGGGATGCAACTTTTTAACTGCTGCGGTCTCCACTCCTGCTAATAGTTTGGCCCACTCCTTACTCCTTTTGTGGGGCCCCGAAGCACAGGGAGATTTTACCCGCTGGTGTCAATTAGGGGGTTTATGGACTTTTGTTGCTCTTCATGGCTCCTTTGCTCTAATCGGTTTTATGTTACGACAATTTGAACTTGCGAGGTCTGTACAGCTACGCCCTTACAACGCAATAGCTTTCTCCGCTCCAATTGCGGTTTTTGTATCGGTATTTTTGGTTTACCCTTTGGGCCAATCTGGTTGGTTTTTTGCACCTAGTTTTGGCGTAGCCGCCATCTTCCGATTCATCTTATTTTTTCAAGGTTTTCATAATTGGACTTTGAATCCATTTCATATGATGGGAGTTGCAGGAGTCCTTGGCGCGGCCTTATTATGTGCCATCCACGGCGCTACAGTTGAAAATACTTTATTCGAAGACGGTGACGGCGCAAACACATTCCGAGCGTTCAATCCAACTCAGAACGAGGAAACTTATTCAATGGTAACCGCAAATCGTTTTTGGTCCCAAATATTCGGTGTTGCTTTCTCCAACAAACGTTGGTTACACTTCTTTATGTTATTTGTGCCAGTGACAGGTTTATGGATGAGTGCTATTGGAGTAGTTGGTCTCGCCCTAAATTTACGCGCGTACGATTTTGTCTCCCAAGAAATTCGTGCAGCAGAAGATCCCGAATTTGAGACTTTTTACACAAAAAATATATTACTAAACGAGGGTATCCGTGCCTGGATGGCAGCTCAGGATCAGCCCCACGAAAACCTTGTATTTCCCGAGGAGGTTTTACCCCGTGGAAACGCTCTTTAATGGAACCCTCTCACTCGGTGGCCGCGATCAGGAAACCACAGGTTTTGCCTGGTGGGCCGGCAACGCCCGACTAATTAATTTGTCTGGTAAATTGCTTGGTGCCCACGTAGCTCATGCAGGCCTTATTGTTTTCTGGGCTGGATCTATGAATTTGTTTGAAGTGGCTCACTTTGTATCAGAGAAGCCTATGTATGAGCAAGGATTAATTCTACTTCCCCACCTGGCTACTCTGGGTTGGGGGGTGGGTCCTGGCGGGGAAGTAGTGGATACCTTTCCCTACTTTGTTTCTGGAGTACTCCATCTGATTTCTTCCGCAGTTTTGGGATTTGGTGGTATATATCACGCCTTAATTGGTCCCGAAACGTTAGAGGAATCCTTTCCTTTCTTTGGTTATACTTGGAAAGATAAGAATAAGATGACCACAATTCTCGGTATTCATTTAATACTACTGGGTCTTGGGGCTTTTCTACTAGTTTTCAAAGCACTTTACTTTGGAGGGTTGTACGACACATGGGCACCCGGGGGTGGGGATGTGAGAAAGATTGCAAATCTCACTTTAAGCCCTAATATTATTTTTGGTTACCTACTGAAATCTCCTTTTGGGGGAGAAGGTTGGATTGCAAGTGTGGATAATCTGGAAGATATCATTGGAGGACATGTTTGGTTGGGATCCATCTGCCTTTTTGGTGGAATTTGGCACATATTAACAAAACCCTCCGCCTGGGCTCGTCGTGCTTTGGTATGGTCCGGGGAAGCTTATTTATCCTATAGCTTGGGAGCTCTTTCCATCTTTGGATTCACTGCTTGCTGTTTTGTCTGGTTTAATAACACAGCATATCCTAGTGAATTTTATGGTCCTACTGGTCCAGAAGCTTCTCAAGCACAAGCTTTTACTTTTCTTGTTAGAGACCAACGTCTCGGTGCTAACATAGGTTCCGCCCAAGGCCCCACTGGGTTAGGTAAATATCTGATGCGTTCCCCCACGGGCGAAATCATTTTTGGCGGGGAAACTATGCGCTTCTGGGACCTCCGCGCTCCTTGGTTAGAGCCTTTAAGGGGCCCCAACGGTTTAGATCTTAGTAAATTGAAGAAGGATATACAACCCTGGCAGGAGCGACGATCCGCAGAGTATATGACTCACGCTCCCCTAGGCTCTCTAAACTCCGTAGGTGGGGTAGCTACCGAGATTAACGCCGTAAACTATGTATCTCCTCGAAGTTGGTTGGCAACTTCTCACTTCGTACTGGGATTCTTTTTTTTCGTGGGTCACCTATGGCACGCGGGCAGGGCTCGTGCAGCCGCAGCCGGATTTGAAAAGGGAATTGACCGAGATACGGAACCCGTTCTTTCTATGACACCTCTTAATTAAGATTTGAGAATCTATGTTGAGATCATGGAGATAGGATAAAAATCCTCGTTTCGATTCCTTTTCTTGTTAGAAAGCGATTCCTTTTCTTGTTAGAAAGATAGCTAGATATATATATCTTTAGGTCAGTGCCAGGCTCATTACCTTATTCAGGTAGTAAAACTCCATCTATCTACTATTTGAATAGATAGATGGAGTTTTACTACCTGAATAAGGTAATCTGTAATATTCCAAGTTTGATGGGATAAAGAGAGATATTTTGCGGCACTAGAAATAACTAACTAGTATTATTATTCTTTTTGTCCAATTTTTTTTGCTACACTGCCACATACACAAAGTAGGAGAGAGAGGGATTCGAACCCTCGATGGCATTTTATTACCATGCCAGTTTTCAAGACTGGAGCCTTAAACCGCTCGGCCATCTCTCCTGGTTATACTTAAATGTTATCCGATAGTCGGAGGTATAAATTACGTTTATTCAATACTTCTGATAATCGATTAGAGAGTATCCAAAATCTATCTATTTTAGATAGAAATGAGATATTCATAGATATCACTTTTCTTTACTAAAACCTTGCCGTGAAAGATGCGAAGTGAAAATAATTCTGATCGTAAAGCTATTACGTATAATCATCCCTACTGCCGAAAACTAAACCAATTAGTAATCAAAGAAACCTTGTGGGATTTGAGGTAGTTAGTAGTAAAAAGAGAGGGGTCTATGCGCCTCGTCAACAGAGTAATTCGTGGTGAACCGAGAGTTCCATTGGATGGGGATTGGATGGTACGAACGAACAGCCTATACTTTAGTAGGGAAATAATTTGAATTATGACTATCGCGTTCCAATTGGCTTTATTTGCATTAATTGCCACTTCATTTTTACTAGTTGTTGGAGTGCCCGTTGCTTTTGCATCCCCTGATGGCTGGTCCAACAATAAGAATATAGTTTTTTCAGGAGCGTCATTATGGATTGGATCAGTCTTTTTGGTAGGTATACTTAATTCGTTTATTTCTTAATTAAGATTGTGTATTTGGCAACTCCTCCCGTAATTTGACGTTACGGGAGGAGTTGCCAAATACACAATCTTTTTACTGATGGAAATCTCTATAAACTAGTTAGACGTAGCCGTAGTATAATTTCCACTTAGTAGTTAGTAAGTAGAGTGGATCTATGTTTGGCCGCTTCTCCCATAAATTGGGATTTTCGTCTTTAAATCTCAAAATAGACGCAAACTTTTTGTCAAATTCCATGACAGGATTAAGATGATATAGCAGATTATGCGGATATAGTTGAATGGTAAAATATCTCTTTGCCAAGGAGATGACGCGGGTTCGATTCCCGCTATCCGCCTATATCGTTAAAACAAACAGATTCTGCTACATATATAGATATTACTAAAAAGGAAAAAAGAAAGGATGATGAAATACTATTAATTTTTAGCATTTTTGAATAAAAAACTCGAAGAGGAGGAAAAACTTGAAATGGTAATCAATCGATTACTAATTGATTGGAAGCGGAGACTTATCTAATCCTTCTTATTTTAAGATTGTGTTTTACTTCGAATGCAATAAGGTTTCAAGGGAGAAGGAGAAAAAGAGAATCTGTAACCATTTTGTCATCAAACATATGGCAATCAATTGTATACCCTAGGCAAATTGCCTAAGGTGGGGTAGAGGGCGGTGGGGGGCAATTAACCTAACTACTTGCTAATTTTTATGACAAGTAATATACTTATTATTAGTATAAGTAATAGGCATTAATAAGATACTCAAGTTATTTACATGCTATGCAACAATCTAATTTGGATGTTGTTTCTGCTTCGATAGTTACTAGCAAGGGGCGATATAGTCAAGCGGTAAGACGGAGGACTGCAAATCCTTAATGCCCCAGTTCGAATCTGGGTGTCGCCTAAAAGGAAGCCTCTTATAACGAGAAGAAACTAAGTCTAGTTAATTTCCTTGGATTTACTCAGTTAAGAGATTTGTCTTTAAGGGGGATCGTTTATTGCGCCGAAATCGGATACAGGCTGAGGTGCTCTATAGTTTGTTATAGCCTATCACATTTCATGTGTCTCGATGCGTCACGCATAAACAATCCTAATTTAGTATACCATTAATTGGTAATAAGAAGATATAAATCAGCAAAATCTTTTAAGAGCGAGCAGCCAACTGGTACCATTAAAAAAAGAAGGAGAGTTTACACACACACAGCCTATTTTGTTATTGAAGTCTTTCATCAAAGTATGTGTCTACTCTTTGTTAGCAACAGGTTTCAAGCTTTTTCAAGCTTTGTTTTATTTTTGGACTTATAACTAATAAGTAATTAATAAAAATTGAGAGAGTAAGTAGATAGGAATTACAACTATGGACTTAGTTACTATAGCTTGGGCTGCCTTGACGGTGATTTTTACATTTTCCCTTTCACTTGTAGTTTGGGGACGAAGCGGTTTGTAACAAAACGATTAACCGTTACTTTAGTAGCCTGCTTCGCGGGGCATACATGCAGTTATGATGAGACCATTGATTCGTGTTTCTCCACTTCATATTTGAGTGGAAGGGATGGTACCGCTGGGGGTTATTTCATGTGCCCCTTCCCCCTAGTTGTTACTAACTAACGAATGCTAAAAAAATTATTTAACATCGGGTTGAAGATAAAATTACCAAAATGTTTAGAATAAACTGATATCTTTTCCTCTCCCCCATCCCTTCTTTTGTCATCTTGAAACAAAAATTGAAGTAACAAAATGGAGAAATCTCTCCAATAGACTTTACTACGAGCAAAAACCTACTTTGTTCATTGTTAGGTCATAACTTTGTTAATTCAAAATTTAATTGTTTTGCCTGCCAATATAACTGTACTTGTAATGAAAGACAAGGAATATACATTTTTTGGGACCATACTTTTGATGCGAATACTTCACTTCCTTTTTATTGGTTTTTAGAAGTTGATTCATAAAATATAGAAAGTATATCCAAATGGTATAGCCATCTACTATTAGTCATTAGATCAAAATCAGATTTGTAAAAAAAGAGAAGTAATTTAATGAAAAACAAAAATTGATAGATCACCTTTTTGATCTATCAATTTTAGGCAATTTTATTTTGGAATAATAAATAATACGCGGTATTCAGAAAGATGGAGAGACTACAGAGTCTATGCTTTTCTTGACAGAAAAAAGCTAATCAAAAAGAGCACCACGTCAAGAAGAGATTATTACTATAAGTTGTTACTAACGTGGAAAAATTCCATACAAAATAGGAGCAGCGGTTTGCATATTGCTCTATTTCACGAATGAAGAACAGATGGTACCTCCTTTTTCTATCTCTTCGTCTGCTGCTCTTGGATATGAAAATTTCTTGACAAATTTGGTAATGAAATCAGTTACCAAGTATTAGTTATTCTGTGCGGCCGTCTGAATATAAAGAATAAGCAGAAAAGCTGTCGGGATCGGAATGAAAAGTACGGTAGCTACAAACGCGAGAATATTTACTTCCATATTACTAGTTCAAATCATCAGTTGGAAAATAGTTCGAGCGGTTTCGTCGAAAAAACTCTCGGATTCTATCATAAATTATCTCTTTTTAACTACTCGGGTCGACCGAATTATTAGCTAATCAATTAAGAAAAAAAATATCGAATTTGAATCTTCGATATTGATTACATAGTATATCACGAAATGAAATATCAAGAATACCTATTGTTCATTTTTGAAAAAATGTCAGCTTAACGTGTTCGTTTTATAGTAATTGCTGAATCGTTCCAAGTAGTTGAATTCATATTAATGAGAAATATAGAAATGATTGAAATCATTCCTACCTCGATCGTTCTTACTTCTAGTATTACCACAATTCCAAATTAGATTATTTTAAAAATGGATTCTTCCATCAATTTTCATAAGTTTTTTAAATTGACAATTGATAGGAAATAATCTTAATCTACCTAAGAGGTAACTGGGCCCCCATCGTCTAGAGGCCTAGGACGCCTCCCTTTCACGGAGGCGACGGGGATTCGAATTCCCCTGGGGGTATTAATCTCTCAATTCTGGGTCGATGCTCGAGCGGTTAATGGGGACGGACTGTAAATCCGCTGGCGACGCCTACGCTGGTTCGAATCCAGCTCGACCCAAGTCCGAGTCTTGAAGTGAAATTTAATCTCGTATATCTTATCGTAGTTCATCGGGATTGACGGGTCTCGAACCCGCAACTTCCGCCTTGACAGGGCGGTGCTCTAACCAATTGAACTACAATCCCACTAATTAATTTGATTTGAGTCTATGGAGCAATAGACTCGGAGTCAACAATATATCTTCTTCTCTTCTTTTGTTATTTATTTTGTCAAAAAATTCCTTTTTTATAAATTTGAAGTCATTTGGTTAAACATTTTGAGACGAAATTAGTTGATACCGTATAAGGAGGAGCATCTTCTGTTTTTCAACCTTTCTCTGGTAATCAAAATCCTTTAGTGATATAATTATTAAACTCGTTTAGATGCTACGTATCTATTAGAACTAATTTGGATAGAAGAATTTTGCCTCATCATTTCACTAATCTTGGATCGCACAGATCTTCTTCATTGACAGCTCATGAAAATGATTTAACTTCTAGTACAAAAAACTCATCTAGGAGATACAATATAACTTTCCTTACACCCTTCTTGTTTAAATATTGTCATATAAATCTTTATGATAAATTGGTTGTGTAGAAAAGAGATAGGAAATTAGTTGATTCTATTTTTCTTTTACTTTTCTCTTTTTTAGGGGGGGCTGATGATTCAACTTCCTATCCATAAGATGATAAAAATATGGAAATCTAATTGATATATTCTTAATCGGGATGATTATCGATTTAACACTTTGTTAGGAGAAGGTGAAACTATGCCCGTACTACCAGAACTTGCACAAATTCAATTTGAAGGATTTAATCAATTTGTTCATGAAAGGTTGTTTGAAGAACTTGAAAATTTTCCGAAAATTGAAGATACGGATAAGGAAGTCGAATTTTGAGTTATTAGTAGACAGTATCAATTGACGCAACCTTCAGTTGAAGAGAGAGACGTCGTGTATCAATGTGTCACATACTCATCTGATCCATATGTACCAGTTTAATTGATTCATAGCGGAGATAGAGTAGTACAAGAAGAAGACGTGCGGTCTGGATCTATTCCCTGGATGAATTCGAAGGGAACATTTCTTATTAATGGGGTTGCCAGGGTTTTGGTCAGTCAAATCTTGAGAAGTCCCGGTATTTACTACAGCCAAGAATCCGATCAGAAAGGAATTTCCGCATATACTAGCACTGTAATTTCGGATCGGGGGGGGAGATTCAAATTAGAAATAGATAGAAGAGATAAAATTTGGATTCGTATCAGCAAGAAGAAAAAGATATCCATTTTGATCTTATTAATAGCTATGGGGTTAAGCAAGATAGATATCTTGCAAAATGCTCGTTACCCCAAGATTTTTTCAACTATGTTAAAGAAACAAGAAGGAGCTGTCGAATCGTCGGAGGATGCTACAGCAGAACTTTATAAACATTCATATTCTGCTACAGATGCGGATATCTCATTCTCAGAATCTATATTTAAGGAGTTACAAAAGAGGTTTTCCCAGCATAGATTTGAGTTGGGACAAATTGGTCGACGAAACCTAAATATCAAACTAACTCTTGACGTACCCGAAGAGGAATATTTTCTATTGCCCCAAGACATATTAGCAGCCGCAGACCATTCAATAGAAATAAGTTACGGAATGGGCAACCTTGATGATATAGATCATCTAAAAAATAGACGTGTTCGATCTGTTGCAGATTTACTTCAAGAACAATTGAGGTTGGCCTTAACTCGTTTAGAGAATTCGATTCGACAAAATCTATCTAGGGCCGTTAGGCGCAAACGCGGGGTAAATCCACGGGGATTAGTAACTCCTACACCAGTAATAGCAACTTTCAAGGAATTTTTTGGATCACATCCCCTATCACAATTTCTAGACCAAATAAATCCACTATCAGAACTGGTGCATAAACGGAAATTAAGTTCGGTAGGTCCCGGCGGGTTGACACGGCGAACCGCCAGTTTTCAAGCTAGAGATATCCATTTTAGTCACTATGGACGTATCTGCCCAATCGAAACATCCGAAGGCATGAATGCTGGCCTCATTTCATCACTAGCCATTCAGGCAGAAGTTAGCAACTCCGGATCTTTGCAAAGCCCATACCTCAAAATTTCGGAATCATCTGAAAAGGAGCAATTAATATACTCATCCCCTACTGAAGATGATTACTACCGAGTAGCGACTGAAAATTCATTAATATCCCAATGGAGAGCTAGGGAAAAAGAGCTTATACTGGTTCGATATCAACAAGAATTTCTCAGCGTCCTTTGGGAACAGGTTGATTTCCGAAGCATTCATCCTTTGCATTATTTTTCTGTTGGAGCTTCGCTTATTCCATTCATTGAGCATAATGACGCGAACCGCGCCTTAACGGGTTCCACTATGCAACGTCAGGCAGTTCCATTGGTTACTTCCGAAAGATGTTTTGTAGGAACTGGGTTAGAAAGTTAAGTAGCTTTAGATTCTGGAAGTGTAGTTGTATCTGAACGAGAAGGATAAATCCGATCTATTGATGGCAATTTGATTGAACTACTATCAATCGACGAAAGACTAAGCAATGATGTAGTTCCACATGTTACAACTAATCGATTAAAGATATATGAGCGTTCCAGCAGCAACACCTGTATACACCAAAATTCCACGGTTTTAGTGGGAGATTTATCGAAACGCGGAGAAGTTCTATTGGATGGGGCAGCAACTGCTGGGGGAGAATCAGCTTTGGGTAAAAATATCCTAGTAGCCTACATGCCGTGGGAAGGCTACAACTTTGAAGATGCAGTATTGATTAGCGAACGACTAATATACGAAGATATCTCCACATCCTTTCACATTGAAAGACATGAAGTTGAAGTCTGCACAACAAATCAGGGTCCTGAAAGGGTTACTAAGCAAATACCTCAGTTGGAGAGTCACAAACTTCGACATTTAGATGATAATGGGATCGTAGAATCAGGATCTTGGGTAGAAGCCGGAGATGCCCTGGTTGGCAAACTGACGCCTCAAGAGGGGACAGATTCATCACGTGCTCCGGAAGGAAGATTATTACAAGCCATTTCCGGTATACAATTAATTAATGCAAGAGAAAGCTGCCTTAAAGTTCCGATTGGTGGAAGAGGCCGAGTTACTGATGTTAGGTGGGTTTATCCCGAAGATGATACTTCGAACGAGTTAGAAGTTATTCATATATATATATTGTAAAAGCGTAAGATACAAGTAGGTGATAAGATAGCTGGCAGACATGGAAATAAAGGTATTGCGTCAAAAATACTGCCTAGACAGGATATGCCTTATTTGCAAGATGGAACACCAGTCGACATGATATTAAGTCCTTTAGGAGTACCCTCATGAATGAATGTGGGACAGATTTTCGAATGCCTACTTGGGTTAGCCGGGGAGTTTCCAAAAAACCATTATCGTATAATACCTTTTGATGAAAGGTATGAACGGGAAGCTTCTAGAAAATTAGTACTTGCAGAACTTCGTAGAGCAAGTGTGGCCGCCCATAATCCGTGGTTATTTGAACCCGATCATCCCGGAAAGAGTCGATTGATCGATGGACGAGCGGGTGAATCCTTTGTGCAACCTATTACAATTGGAAAAGGATATATGATGAAACTGATTCATCAGGTCGACGATAAAATTCACGCGAGATCGAGCGGACCGTACGCACTTGTTACGCAGCAACCTCTCAAGGGAAGATCCAGACGAGGGGGGCAGCGGGTTGGAGAAATGGAAGTACGGGCTTTGGAGGGTTTTGGAGTATCTTATACATTGCAAGAGATGCTTACAGTTAAATCAGATCATATTCAGGCTCGTTACAAGGTACTTAGTGCAATTATGACCGGAAAACCTGTTTCTAAGCCCAATACCGTTCCAGAGTCTTTCCGATTGCTAGTTCGAGAGTTACGTTGCATGGGTTTAAGCCTGGAGTACAATTTTATCATCGAAGAAGATTTGGAAAGAAGGAGTGAAACCATTTGATATTTAATTGAAATTTCTTTCGCAAGTAATTAATCAAAACTTTTTATAATATGATTCATCGAGCAAATTATCAACAACTTCAAATTGGACTGGCTTCTCCCGAACAGATTCGTAGTTGGGCTGAGAGAGAGTTACCCAATGGGGACATCGTTGGGCAAGTCGATTAACCTTACACGTTGCATTACAAGACTCATAAACCAGAGAGAGATGGCTCATTTCGTGAAAGGATACTCGGACCTCTAAAAAGCGGCGTTTGCGCGTGTGGAAATTATCGATCTGTCGATAACGAGGAGAAAGATTCTAAGTTGTGCAAACATTGCGGAGTTGAATTTATTGACTCCCGGGTTCGAAGATATCGAATGGGATACATTAAACTTGCGTGTCCAGTCACTCATGTGTGGTTTTTGAAACGAATTCCTAGTTATGTTGCAAATCTACTTGCTAAACCTCTTAAAGAACTAGAAAGCCCAGTATATTGCGATGTGTGACTCGATTGTATATGTCGATCACTACAGATTAGCTGCAAACTGTCATTCCAAATAAAAGTGGAAAGCCTCTAACCGACATGTTTCTCGCATGGATCGAGTATTATTGTCTAACTCGGGGTAAAAGCTACCGCATGCATAATTGGGAATCTTCTCCATGGTTACAAAAAAAATCTAGTGATTGGGCTTCGTAAAAACTATCTCCATTTCAGTTGATAGATCAAGAATCAGATCTTCTTTAATAAAGCCCTTCGGCTTCCTTTTTCTTTCTTTGTTTTCTTTTTTAGAAAAAGAGAAGATTATCTAATCTAAGTAGTATTCTACTAGATATAGATAAAAAAATAAAAAGATGGTTATGAAAATCTAAACATCGCATTGATCTTTTGTTCAATCTAATTAACAGCCATCGAAGTGGAGTGGAAACCCAAAGAGAGAAATGATCGCATTGGGAACAAGGGAAATATCTACAGCCTACGATTAAACGAAGAAAAAGATAAGAGATAGAAGATTATTTCTTCTTTGGTAAATCGATTAATACGGGGGGGGGGATCAAAGACTACTCGAAAAAGAAAGAATTGAAATCCGAGTAATGAACAACTACTTTATCTTCAAAAAGACGGTGTTAACACGTCTCGAAGCCATGAAATTGAAGCAATTTTATGATTAGTTATTCGAGCCGGATGAGAGGAAACAATCGCGTCCGATTCTAAGGGGGGGTCACCAGCCGATCTATCCCAATCTTTTTCTTGCTAGGCCCGTGGCCGATAGGGCCAATCTATTAAGATTGCGGGGTTTATTCAATTATGAAGACCGATCTTGGAGAAACATACTTCCTGCTTTTTTTTCTACTCGAAATTATGAAAAGCTTCAAGGTAACGAAATTTCCACCGGGGGCGATGCGGTCAAAAAAGGATTGACTGGTTTGGACCTGCAAAATGTTCTTCATCGTGCATATTCGGAATGGCAGTCGTTGGCGAAGCAAAAGCCTATTGGTAATGAATGGGAAGATCGAACAATTCAGAGGAGAAAAGACCTTCTGGTTAGACGGATGAAATTAGCTAAGGATTTTTTACGGGCAAATCTAAAACCAGAATGGATGGTTTTAGAGATCTTGCCGGTTCTTCCACCTGAATTGAGACCAATAGTTGAATTATATGAAGGTGAACTAGTTACTTCTGACCTGAATGAGCTCTATAGAAAAGTAATTCATCGAAATAATACTCTTGTTGAATTCTTATCCGGCAGTGAATTTACGCCGGAGGGATTAATTGTCTGTCAGAAAAGACTTATTCAAGAAGCTGTAGATGCTCTCATCGATAATGGTATACGTGGACAACCAATGAGAGATATTAACAATAGACCCTACAAGTCATTTTCAGAGTTCATTGAAGGCAAAGAAGGACGATTTCGCGAGAACTTGCTCGGAAAGCGAGTCGACTACTCAGGCCGTTCTGTTATTGTCGTAGGCCCATCTCTTTCATTACATCAATGTGGATTACCTCGAGAGATGTCAGTCGAACTTTTTCAAATATTTGTAATTCGTAACTTGATTGGATGCCATCTTGCTTGTAATCTGCGATCAGCTAAAAGTATGATACGAAAAGGAGATCCCATTATATGGGAAGTTCTTCGAGAAGTTATGCGGGGTCACCCCATATTATTGAATCGGGCACCTACTTTGCATAGGCTAGGTATACAGGCATTTCAACCCATCTTAATAGAAGGGCGTGCTATTCGTTTGCATCCATTGGTTTGTGGGGGGTTTAATGCAGATTTTGATGGAGATCAGATGGCTGTTCATGTGCCCTTATCTCTTGAAGCTCAGATTGAAGCTCGTCTTCTGATGTTTTCGCACGTAAATCTGTTATCCCCTGCTACGGGTGATTCTGTATCTGTACCTAGTCAAGACATGCTTCTGGGTCTTTATGTGTTAACAATTGAGAATAAGCAAGGAGTTTATGGAAATAGGCATTCCGTTTTTGTGAAAGAGGGTGGCGTCTATTCTGCCGAGCTCCCCATTTTTGGTAGTTATTATGACATACTCAGGGCCAAAGAATTAAATCAAATCGACTTTTGTAGCTTCTTGTGGCTTCGATGGGAATTAAATTTGGAAATGATTAGTTCGAAAAGTCGCGAATTACCTATTGAATCTCAATATGAGTCTTCGGGAACCTCTCTTCACCTCTATGATAATTACCAGATTAGAAAGGGTAGGAGGGGAGATATTTCAACTCTACATGTGCTTACTACGGCTGGTCGTATTTTATTCAATCAACAATTAAAAGAAGCAATCCAAGGTGTATTGATGGCTTCTCAGTCTACTACTTCGTCCGCATCGAATATGATGACATGGTGCTAATTAACGATAATTAGTTAACTGCACTAATGAAAAATGAAAAATCTTTTCAATCTAACTAACTATATCTATATAGATAGATATAGTTAGTTAATAAATAATTACAAATTGCTTAAATTCAAATTATTGATTGATAAATTATTGTATCAAAATCTAAGAAGCTATATAAGTTGAGGTTTTTATAATGACAAATCAGATTGAGTTGCCGTTCTGCAATAAAACAATGGATAGAGTTGCCATGAGGCGACTCATCAGCAAATTAATTGTTTGTTTTGGAATTGCAGCTACAACAAATATTTTGGATCAGGTTAAGATTTTGGGTTTTCAGCAAGCTACAAAAGCATCTGTCTCACTGGGAATCGACGACCTTTTAGCAGTACCGTCCAGAGGATGGCTTGTACAAGACGCTGAGAAATAAGGATACGTGTCAGAGCATCATTACCGTTACGGGAGTTTGCATGCTGTGGAGAAGTTACGCCAATCAATTGAAGCCTGGTACGCCACAAGTGAATGTTCAAGGCGAGAAATGAATCCAAGTTTTAAGATGATCGATTCTTTAAATCCAGTCCACATGATGTCTTTTTCGGGGGCCCGGGGAACTATTTCCCAGGTACATCAGTTGCTTGGCATGCGAGGTTTGATGTCAGATCCGCGGGGACAAGTAATTGATCTACCTATTCGAAGAAACCTCCGCGAAGGCCTATCACTGACAGAATATATCATTTCTTGTTACGGTGCCCGCAAAGGGGTTGTGGATACCGCCGTTCGAACCTCTGATGCCGGATACCTAACACGGAGGCTTGTTGAAGTGGTTCAACACGTTGCGATACGTAAAAAAGATTGCGAGACTAGCAAAAGTATTGCTTTGCCTAGTTTCATCGAGGATAAACGAGAATCTAGTGAAACAATATCATATCAAAAATTGATTGGACGCGTGTTGGCAGATAATGTCTACTGGGATGCCAGATGTATTGCCACCCGTAATCAAGATATCAGTGATGGACTGGCTGGTAATTCAGTAGTATCGACGCAGCCAATATATGTGAGATCTCCTTTGACACGTAAAAGCATTTTCCGGATTTGTCAGTTGTGTTACGGTTGGAGTCTTGCTCATTACGATTTAGTAGAATTGGGGGAAGCCGTCGGTATTATTGCGGGTCAATCGATTGGAGAGCCAGGAACTCAATTAACATCAAGAACTTTTCATACAGGTGGAGTATTTACGGGCGATATTGCAGAATACGTACGAATTCCTTTTAATGGCCTTATTCAATTTGATGAAAAGTTGGTTTATCCCACACGTACGCGACATGGGCATCCTGCTTGGATGTGTCGAAATGATCTATCTGTTTTTATCATGAGTTGTAGCGACATACACAATTTTGTAATCCCCGCTCGAAGTCTACTTATGATTCGAAACGGTCAGTATGTTGAAGCGCAGCAAATTATCGCAGAAGTACGAGCCAAAGAATTTCCACTTAAGGAACGGATCCAAAAAGCTATCTATCCAAATCTAAACGGGGAAATTCACTGGAGTAAATTTGTGTGGCATGTGCGCGACTGCATAAGCAATCCTATTCGTGTCGTACGCGATGCGGGCCATATTCGGATTCTTTCAGGAACTTCTATAGAATCTGACGAGAACTATTTGTTTCATAAAGATCAAGATAGAATCGACATTAAACGCAACTTTATTGAAATCAAAAGAAGGTGTAATCCCTCCAAGGGACTTGGTAAAAAGAAGATTGATGCTGTCAATTACGAAAGTTCGCAAAAGAGTATCCGAGAATTTGGAGTCGATACAAAATATTTTTCAAGTTGGTCAACCCTTCCAATATCTAACTATATTTTATCGAATATCAGGGTGACGCGGTCCGGAAAGACTGAACCCGTTTCTCACCTGTTCGAGAGACAACAATCGAAGTTCAATCAATTATGTTTCGTAAATGTCGATTTTCAATTAAACAGCATTTTAGATAAAAATAATATCTTCGCAATTTATGAAAGATGTGACTATCGAACTGGTACTGCGGAGATTCTAATCTGTGGTGCCGCAGAAGTTCAATCTATTATAGGGGAGGACAAACGACTAACTGATACTATTAGTAGTAAAGTAGGTGGACTGATCCAAATCAATAAGCCGTTACAAAATAGTATTACAGCAAGAGTATTACCCGGATCTATCTGTAATCTAGAAGCGGCAAATAATCTATCTAGATGGAATATCAATCTAATAAAGCCAGGTAATTTGATTCTCAATGAAATCGAAGTTGAGGATTGGGTTTACTTAAGATCGGTTACACTTTACGGGGAAAAGAAGACCTCTGTCCCAGCAAGACCGTGTGTGAGGTACGATGTATCTAAAGATTTTTTGGCGCAAGGAATCTTCCATAGTGATAAGCCGAAGACACGGAAAAGTATGAACGTTCAAGTCCTTTTCTATATCTCCCCTATAAATGGTGGGAGAATCGGAAGCATTAATCATAAGAATCCTCAATTAATTGGAACTTCTTCGGCGGTTGGGTGGCGAAGACACTCTCGCGATACCATTTCCGCAAAAAAGAAGTACTTATCTCTTACCAATGTGAGAATCAAGAATCTAGTTAGTACTTTTTTTCAGGTTAATATATTAGCATCTCCCCCCGTACGAAGGCTTAGAGCCAGTCAGGTTTTCAATAAATTAGTGGCCGTCGACAAACCCTTTTGCGCTCAAATGAATTTATCCGACGACGGGAATAATATAGTTCGTAAATATCGGAGCATTACTGTTTATTCTGTTCTAGAACATGATGGGTCTTTTCTAACTTTGTCACCTCTTGATTTTTGTCGTAAAAAGTGTTTTGTTTACTCAATCAATAATAGCAATGAGAAAAGGCTTGGGGAATATTTATCGTGCTTAGAATCAGGTGTAGGAGGCGCAACTGAAAGTTTGAAAGACGCTTTAACCAGTTTTAAATGCGAATCTTATTCGGAAATAGCTCTGAATCTAAGTAGTCAAAGAAGCTCGACTAAAATTGAGAGATCGAGCTTCACCTGTTTCCAATTAGAAGCTGAAAAAGTAGGTCTAGTAGGGACTTTCTACAAAATTTCTTATTCACCCGCTTCCCTTCACTTGTTACTAGGTAGAAAAGCCTTCCTCGGCATCAATTATTTTCTCGATCATTTGATAGACACGTCGGCAACAAATACATCGCAACGTAGACATTATCTAATTGATGAGAATGGATTAGTATTGAAATATCCTAGACATCCCTTTTTAACTACATTGTTGTTAGAAAATCCAATTCATTTACAATCAAAATTCTTCATTCGGGTAATCTTGTCAATTAATCTAGGATTACTAATTAGTGGAAATCGATTCTTCTGTAGAAGTAGTCTATTTCCCAAGTCTGGTCAGGTAGTAGCCATTCACCAAGATTATTTACTAATCAGAACTGGTAAGACGATTCTCGCAAATCAGGGAGCAACTCCTCATAAGATATCTGGAGACATTATCGGAGAGGGAGATACATTGATAACATTACCATATGATAGGTTAAAGTCTGGAGACATAACCCAGGGTCTTCCAAAGGTTGAGCAACTATTGGAGTCTCGTTCTATTGCTCCTACTCCAGCAAAAATTGAAGATCTTTTCAGAAGATGGAATCAGGGTATTACAAGATTAATTGGGAACTTCTGGAGTCATTTTTTAAGTGTTGGAACAAGTATGGAACATTGCCAACTGATCTTAACCAACGAAATTCGAGAAGTTTATGAATCTCAGGGGGTACAAATATCCGACAAACATCTAGAAATTATTATTTGGCAACTTACATCAAGGGTCGTAGTATTAGAAGATGGGATAACCAATGTATTCTTTCCTGGGGAACTTGTTGAGTTATCGCAAGCTAAGCGGATGAACCGTATATTAAAGAGACCAATTTTTTATGAACCTATTATACTGGGAATGACAAGGGCAGCCCTTAGTACGACTAGTTTTTTATCAGAGGCGAGTCTTCAAGAAACTACGCGAGTATTGGCCAAAGCTGCCCTCCGCGGTCGCATCGATCGGTTAAAAGGATTGAAGGAGAACGTTATTCTCGGCGACACCGTCCCCATTGGAACGGGTAGTCCGGAAATCGTTTGCCAACTAAAAATTAATAAGCGGAAACGGCTCTATTTGGGAATAAATAGAAATAACAGAAACCCAACTTGGGGAACAAAACCCGATTTATCTGGTTATCGCAAGGAGCAAAAGGGAAATGTTGATTTCAATCTATTTATTTGAACGGGCTTGAGTCGACTCCTCCACCTTGAAATGAGTTAAGGCATGGCAGCCAATGATATTTTTGTTTATATTAACTCGCAAAATTGATTATCACATTGTAATAATTTATCAAATTTAGTTAAAATAGGAAGAATTTATAGTTTTTGATACTTGAGGAGAAAATGCAACAGAAAAATTGGAATATCGATTTGGAAGGAATGATGGCAGCCGGGATCCATTTTGGTCACCAAACCCATAAATGGAATCCTAGGATGTCACCTTTTATATTTACAGAACGGAAGGGTGTTCATATACTCGATCTCACTCAGACTGCTCGTCTTTTATCTGAAGCTTGTCATTTAGTATTTGATGCAGCAGCGGAGGGAAAGGAATTCTCAATGGTTGGTACAAAACACGAGGTAGCTGATTTGATAGCATCAGCCGCGACAAGATCTCGATGTCACTATGTGAATAAAAAATGGCTAGGAGGTACGTCAACAAACTGGTTTACCACAGAGATGCGTCTTCATAAGTTTCAATACTTACAAAACGAAGAAGATACGGGAGGGTTCGATTGACTTCCAAAGCAAGAGGCAGCGATTTTGAAAGGATAACTATCTAAATTAAAAAGATACCTAGGCGGAATTCAATATATGTCAAATTTACCCGATATTGTGATAATTACTGATCAACACGAATAATCTATTGCCCTTAAAGAATGTATTATTTTAGGTATTCCGACAATTTGTATTGTTGATACAGATTGTGATCCGGATCTTGTAGATATCCCAGTTCCCGGTAATGACGACGCGCGACCCTCAATCCGATGGATATTGGATAAATCAACAGTAGCTATTTGTGAAGGTCGTTCAAACTCAAAGTTCTTTGAGATAAATTAACAGATAGCAAAGCCGGGGCTCATAGCTGCTTCAACAACTTTGACTGAAATAGCAAAATATTTTCTGAGATATCGCCCAAATTCATAAAAAAAATAGAAAAAGAACATGTTCCTGTTACTTCCCGAAAAAACAAAAAAGAATTGTAGTGATTACCTTAAATATTTTGGATAAGATTCTCCATTGAGAAAGGGGATATTACGAACATAGACCAACTAGGAATTTATAAGATGAATGATCTGTATCAAGTATCGAGTGTAGAAGTAGGCTAACATTCTTATTGGCAAGTAGGAGTCTTCCAGGTTCATGCGCAAGTTCTTGTAACTTCCTGGATCGTTATCGCCTTGTTATTGGCTTTACCTATTGTAGGTGCCAGAAATCTGCAAATCATACCAACGGGTAGCCAGAATTTTATTGAATATGTTCTTGAATTTATTAGGGATTTAACGAGGACCCAAATGGGGGAAGAGGAATACCGCTCCTGGGTTCCATTTATTGGAACGATGTTTTCATTCATTTTTGTTTCCAATTGGTCTGGTGCCTTGTTTCCTTGGCGAGTCGTTCAGTTACCCCACGGAGAGTTAGCTGCACCTACCAACGATATCAACACCACTGTTGCGTTAGCCTTGCTTACATCAGTAGCACATTTTTATGCGGGTTTACGAAAGAGAGGTTTCAGCTATTTTGGTAAATATATCCAACCAACTCCGGTATTGTTACCTATCAATATTTTGGAAGATTTCACTAAACCTCTATCACTTAGTTTTCGACTGTTTGGAAATATTTTAGCCGACGAGTTGGTAGTAGCTGTCCTCGTCTCCTCAGTACCTCTAATTGTTCCTGTACCCATGACGCTTTTGGGATTATTTACAAGTGCCATACAGGCTTTGATTTTTGCTACTTTAGCTGCAGCTTATATTGGAGAATCCACGGAAGGCCATCACTAATTTAGTCGGAATGATTCATTACGAGATATTAGTATAATCAATAACTTTTTGAGAAGCGTATAGTAGATTATCGTGGTAAAAAGGCTAGTTGCGTGGTATCATGCTAAAGCAGTAGGAGACCTTTTTGTTTTTCCCTATACTCCAAATAGTATAGTATAGTACCAAAAAATAGGTATGGGGGTAGCTATTTCCGTACAGCGTTCCTAATTTAATGAAATTTCCAAAGAAGTAAGAAAAAAAAAGAGAAGAAAGAATATCTATATACAATATGTTGAGTAACTAATTTCTTCTGTTTTTTCTGTTCTCCATTTGGCTCCTGGCTACATGTACATCTGTTACAGTCTATTCAATGAATTGATTAGATTTTATTTGCACTAGAGTTATAGTAGACATGCTTTGTTAGGAACTATTTAATACTACCAAATAATTTTGATCCAACTTGATTAAATTAGGCAAGAAGTCAACCCGATTGACATAAAAAACAGAGAGGCTCCCCCCGTACTTTATTACTGCTTATTAACTTAAGTATACGCCATGTCCCATTACCAAATTTGATTAAATTCGCGTAGAATTGATTCTTGGATTAAAATTGACTAAAAACCCGTCGGCGTGACGACATTAGTTACCAGTGGACAAAAAAATATTGATTAACGTAAATAAATTAGGAGGAGACTAATACGAATCCATTGATTTCTGCTGCTTCTGTTATTGCTGCTGGGTTAGCTGTAGGCCTTGCCTCAATCGGACCCGGTGTTGGCCAGGGCACTGCGGCAGGTCAGGCAGTCGAGGGTATTGCAAGACAGCCAGAAGCAGAAGGCAAGATACGAGGTACTTTATTATTGAGTTTAGCTTTCATGGAAGCTTTGACAATTTACGGGTTAGTTGTAGCTTTAGCTCCTTCATTTGCAAATCCATTTGTTTAACTTGTTTAAACTAGTTGGTAATTTGTTACACTTTTATCCCTCCCCTCCCTTCCCTATCAAGTCAGTGGTTAATCCATAAATTGAAGGGAGGGGTCTAGTAATAGATTGCTGCTCTATTTACCTAACTGAGTCCCCGCCACGTCTATCTGTAATTACCCTCTAATTTAAACGGATGGGGTAAATAAACTTACAAGTTAATAAATATGATTATTAATCAATATATTGGTTTCATCACAGTTTCATCCTGATTTATCAAAAATAGAAGCTTGTTATTTCCCACCAGGCCGGACCAGAGGTTGTCAAATTTTGCAAAACTTTCCAGGAGGGAAGGGACTATGAGAAGTGTAAGTGAGGTCGCTACTCCCTCAAGTGGTTGGGCTTATGCCGCAAGTATTGGCTTAAATACTAATATTTTGGAGATAAACTTAGTTAACTTAATTCTAGTACTAGGTATATTATTTTACTATGGAAAGGGGGTGTGTGCGAGTCGTATAGCCGAGTGATATAACTGTTTTCCTCAGTTGCACCCAAAGGTGCAAAACCCCGGCGAATTCCTTGTAAATAGAGATTATGCAAGAACTGTAGCATTTCGTTAATCGATGAAAATTTCAATTTCGTTCACCGAGTTCCGGGGCTGCCGTCAATATGGTTAAAGCCAAGTTGCTTAAAGTCTTAGCAAAATTGGGGTTCCCTTTTCCCCTACCGCGTAAGCCAAATCGCAATTCGAAGCGCATTATTCCCTATATTCGGGTATATTTGATATAAAACGCCCATATTACTAATACTTCGATTTGTAGAATAGAATCTATCGGGATAGATACCTATACTTCATGTAGGTAAATATAGATAGATGGCGGAGTTGATTTAGATCAATCTTCTTCAATTTGCTGAATAGACAACCTATACAAGATAAATGCCACTCGGCAAGAAGCGGCTCTCAATTAATTACTAATTAGGAGAGTCCTCAATCTTTCTCTTTATTCAAATATTAATTAGTCTATTTAAGCATTAAATAGATAAACTTTGTTAATCAATCGGAAAAAGAGGGAGGATAAGCCCCCGTTCAAAAATAATGTTTATCTAATCTAATCAAATTGTTGGTAAAAACGGGAAGGAAAGCCGAATGGGTCAAAAGATCCACGTTCGGTTTGGGAAGAGATCACCAATCTCTAAAAATCAGAGATCTGTAATCCACTTTCATTGATCAATTTTTTAGACAGTCGTAAAAAAACAATTTTGAATACAATTAGGGATGCGGAGGAGCGTCACAAGGAAGCTTCTAGTAAACTTCAGAAGGCTCGTATTCGCCTGCAGCAAGCAAAGGTTAAAGCGGATGAAATCCGAATCAATGGACTTACACAGATGGACAGAGAACAACGAGATCTCGTCGATGCGGCTGACGAAGATTTAAAGGGATTGGAAGATAGTAAAAATTATGCAATTCGTTTCGAGAAGCAACGCGCTATTGAGCAGGTTCGGCGGCAAGTTTCTAGATTAGCATCTGAAAGGGCTCTAGAAACCTTAACTACTCGTTTGGATAATCAGCTGCACCTGCGAATGATTGATTATCACATTGGCTTATTTAGAGCCATGGATAACAAGTCCGACTAGGTCCAATCTCAATACTAGTTTTCATCTCATTATGAAACGGGTTTTACTCCTAATCTTTTCTCTTCCAGTAATATTTTTTTTGTCAAAATGGTAATAAACATTCGACCTGACGAAATTAGCAGCATAATCCGAAAGCAAATTGAAGGGTATGTCCCAGAAGTAAAAGTTGTTAACATTGGTACCGTACTTCAAGTAGGAGATGGCATCGCTCGTATTCATGGACTCAACAAAGTAATGGCTGGTGAATCGGTGGAATTTGAGGATGGTACAGCAGGAATTGCTTCGAATCTGGAATCTGATAATGTTGGAGCCGTATTGATGGGTGATGGCTTAACCATACAAGAGGGAAGCTCTGTAAGAGCGACGGGAAAAATTGCCCAAATACCCGTTAGCGACTCCTTTCTAGGCCGTGTTGTAAACGCTTTGGCCCAACCTATTGATGGGAGAGGTCAAATCTCAGCTTCCGAGTTTAGGTTGATTGAATCCCCTGCTCCAGGAATTATTTCGAGACGTTCCGTCTACGAACCTTTACAAACAGGTCTTATTGCTATTGATTCCATGATTCCCATAGGTCGTGGTCAAAGGGAGTTGATCATTGGCGACAGACAGACTGGTAAAACAGCAGTAGCTACAGATACAATTTTGAATCAGAAAGGGCAAAATGTTATATGTGTTTATGTAGCTATTGGTCAAAAAGCTTCCTCTGTGGCTCAAGTAGTGGACACTTTTCAAGATCGTGGTGCCATGGAATATACGATCGTAGTATCGGAAACGGCTAATTCTCCCGCCACTCTGCAATATCTTGCTCCTTATACAGGAGCAGCTTTGGCTGAATATTTTATGTATCGCAAACAGCATACTCTAATTATTTACGACGATCTATCTAAGCAAGCTCAAGCTTATCGACAAATGTCTCTGTTACTAAGGAGACCACCTGGGCGAGAAGCATATCCAGGAGACGTTTTTTATTTACATTCTCGTCTCCTAGAGAGAGCAGCTAAGTTAAGCCTCCAATTAGGAGAAGGTAGCATGACAGCTTTACCTATTGTTGAAACTCAAGCGGGAGATGTTTCAGCCTACATTCCTACGAATGTTATTTCTATTACCGATGGGCAAATATTTTTGTCAGCGGATCTTTTTAACGCTGGAATTCGACCAGCCATAAATGTTGGTATTTCTGTATCTAGAGTTGGCTCCGCAGCTCAAATAAAAGCTATGAAACAAGTGGCTGGTAAATTGAAGTTGGAATTAGCACAATTTGCGGAATTGGAAGCTTTTGCACAATTTGCTTCTGATCTTGATAAAACTACCCAAAATCAATTAGCTAGGGGTCAGCGACTGCGCGAATTGCTTAAGCAATCTCAATCAGCCCCATTATCAGTAGAAGAACAGGTTGCTACTATTTATACTGGAGTCAACGGATATTTGGATGTACTAGAAGTTGAGCAAGTCAAACGATTCTTAGTTCAGCTACGGGAGTATATAATAACAAACAAACCTAAATTTGGTGAAATTACTCGTTCCACAAAAGTATTTACAGAAGAAGCACAAACACTTTTGGAAGAAGCAATAAAGGAGTCAACAGAGATTTTTACACTACAAGATAGGTAAGACGATTGCAAATTTTAACCCGGAAATAGAGTAAACCCCATGCTTCATTCAATTATTTCTACTTTATCTACGCCGATATGATGACCTTAGACATGGAATTACGCCCAATAGGAGTTGAACCTATACTTAAGGTTTAGAAGACCTCTGTCCTATCCATTAAACGATGGGCGCCCTCTATTTTCCTCCTACTTGTTAATCATAAGTGAATTGATCGTTGATATGTCAGAATATTTAATTAGCAAATCATGAACAAGCAAACACGTTAATTTGTTCACGATTTGCTAACTTAGTAAAGGTTTAATTTCACCGGGTCTTCGGGTTTCTCAGTATTGTATCACTAGCGGGTAGCGGGAATCGAACCCGCATCAGTAGCTTGGAAGGCTAAAGGTTATAGTCGACGACGACAAACGTCCATTACGTCGCTAATCCAGAACCGAACATGGAAGTTTCCACCCATTCGGCTCCTTTATGGAGATAGAAGAGGCCTAAATAGTACAAAACTAGGGAATTTTGGCTTAGTTAAATCTAACAAATAAGAAGAGCAATAGGTAAATCATTTCCCCCGCTTTCTATAAAGTAAGAATAAGCCCCTTTAAAAATTCTGTTTATGAGGATCAAGTTTTCCTCTCCATATTGGGAAAGGTGGGAGCTTCTTTTTCTCTTCTTCTGGTCGAATAGTCAAAAGAGCTGACCCAACTTGATTAAGCGTCATCCATAAGATCTATGTCAGTCTTGCTTACGTCTTGGTCGTATAGCATGAATAAACTTCCTAGATTATCCTAATAAAGGAGAGAGAAACATTAGTTTCACCAATTCTTCTTCCGTTTACTTCGTTCCTTATTTTTACTCCTAAAAATCTTTAGGAAAATATTTCTCACCGAGTCAAAGGAGATCATTACTTTTTAAGTAATGAACTGCTTGACAATCTTGATAAACCAAGATCAATCTATTTACAACTTTTGAGCTTGAATTCTTTCCTTTTTCAAGGTTCAGTGACGATTAAACAAATATTTTAGATGTCTACCCATAGATTTATACTCTTTCCTCTGTTTTAGAGGTGTCCAAAGTGTTTTGTATACCAAAAAGATTCTGCTTCGTAACTAAGCAGTGCTACTTTTCAGTTGCAGGAGTGACGAGAATAGTTAATCTTTTCCATACCAAAAATGAGTAGAAAAAAATAGATGTACTTTCGTAAAAATGAAGCTTTTTCTCAACTTAGTTAAGATTCAATTTGAAAGATCCCTTAACTAGTAGAACCAATATTAGACGAATCACACTTTTACCACTAAACTATACCCGCTATGGTACTATCATATTATACAAGCTATCTCTATATTGGCGAGGCGCCCCAAACGCACTTCCATTTATAGGAGGAGCATACCCCCCCCCCCCCCCTACCTAATCTTCTTTCTATATTTCTTAATATAGACGATTTTGATATTCATTTCATAGTTGCACTGTCCACATTACAAATTACCTTTTTGAGCCGCCAGGAGTGCAATTACTAGTGGCCCTGATGCAACTACTAATGCCAAGATAACAAGTTGCGCAATTGTTTCTAAATTCATTATCCCTCCTTCTATCGTTTTTGATGAATTTATATTGATACTAAGAGCTTTAATAGAAGATTAAACGGAGTTAGTTAGTTTATTTATTCTTTTATTTAGTTAAATAAAATATGGGGGTTAGATAAATCTCCTGGTATCAATTTGATGAATTGCAATTAGTTTGCTTTTTAGTTTTGATTCCATAGCAAGCATTTGAACTACAACAGATGGTGTTTGCGTCGCATCGGCAATTATTTTGCCTTTGATTACGGAATCAAATCTGCCAATTTTAGTTAGGCTAAGAAAATATTGAAGTTATTTTGGCTGATATTCTCTGCTCGCGTTCAATATCTTTAGTGATGAATTAGGTCGTTTTCTATTATATATTAGAAATAATAAGGAATTGATAAAAGAATAATTTTTACGGATAACTCCTAAGTAGTCAGAATTTGACCCTTACGCGGGCAGGCCCTCTTTTCTACAAGTTGTAAATTGTAGGTATAGACTTACAGTTCAGCTTCGTGTTAAAATTAGGCGAGAAGGCAATTACATCTTTAGTTGCTTGGAGAGATGGCTGAGGGGTTTAAAGCGTCGGATTGCTAATCCGTCGTACAACTTATATGTACCGAGGGTTCGAATCCCTCTCTCTCCCCTTATTTAGAGTTTAATTAAACTAATGAATTGGAAAATTGATCTCCCAACAAGACAACTGAGAGAATACCTTCTATCTAATCCCTACGTCCAGGGTTTCGTCCAGGATCATTTGATAAAAATCCGAAAACGAAGAGAGAAACAAAGAAAATCACTACTGCATAGACAAATAGTTTGAGGGTAAGCATAACAACATCTCCGCTTTTTTTTTAACTATGGGTAAAATAGAATAGAACAACCTTGTTCCGAAACAATCTATTCTCTTTCTTCTTTATTCTGCTCCTCTTTATGACAATTTACATCAAAATTGAACTTGGTAAAAGTTTGATAGAACCAACACCGTTTTTTCTCCCTTCTAAAAAAAGAAGAAGATTGAACTATTACATCGATACTCATATTTTCGATCGCAGATATCATAACGGGGTGAGAGACTCGCCGCTTATCAAAATTCAATCTTTTTAGTAAATTGCAGTGATTTCTCTACTTTATCCTCCACTTCTAATTGTTTGATAACTTCTTATCACCTTTGATAAAAGATGAAGCATTCCAAAACTAAGCAACCTGTAGTACCTTTTAGCGAAAGCTAACTGCAGCTTGCCAAACAAAAGCTAGGAGAAGGAAAAAAACCGGTATTACTGGCATCACATCCACAATTGGATCAAAGATTGCATAAGCTTCGGGTAATTTGGCAAAAGAAGTGCCAGCAAGTTGAATAGAATTTGCTAGCCAGATATCATATAAAACTGTCATCTTTATTCTCCAGTAATGTAACAAATCATGTTTTTTTTTCCGACATGGTTACCTATCATTTTTAATTGGTTGACCCGTCTGGTATATATTGTTATATGGTATTTTTCCCCTTCGAACAGTTAAGATTTCTCAAATTGATAGTTCTTTTTCGGACTAGAATAATATCTTAATTGATTAGTAGTTAATCATTCTATTCTAGTTTAAATTCTTACTAAGTCGTTCTAGATTTATCCAATCTTTTTGCTACTGTTCTTTTGCAACCAGGCAGATAAGTAAAAGGGTTGGTTGACGGCAAACCCAAACTATGGTATAATCATTATATGAACCATTTATGGGGCGTGGCCAAGCGGTAAGGCAGCGGGTTTTGGTCCCGTCACTCGGAGGTTCGAATCCTTTCGTCCCAGACTTTATTTTGGAGAAGGAAAAGATCTCCTGCATTTTTATATACTAGAAATTCAAGAATTCAAAATTCTTATTTCCTGCTTCAATTCGTTATTTATTTTCTCTCTCAATAGATTTTATGTTGCAGCTTCTTCCTAGAATCTCCCAGTGTATATTATGATGATAAGCCACATATAGCAATAGATCCTCTTATGATGTAAAGTAATGAGATGATATCAAAATTAAATTATGAAATTAGCTTATTGGATGTATGCTGGACCTGCCCACATAGGTACTTTACGAGTAGCTAGTTCTTTCAGGAACGTACATGCTATAATGCATGCCCCTTTAGGAGATGACTACTTCAATGTAATGCGCTCCATGTCGGAAAGGGAAAGAGATTTCACCCCAGTAACTGCTAGTGTAGTGGATCGCCATGTATTAGCGCGCGGGTCTCAAGAAAAAGTTATAAATAACATAAGCCGAAAAGATGAGGAATAACATCCTGACCTAATTGTTTTGACACCTACGTGCACTTCTAGTATTTTACAGGAAGATTTACAAAATTTTGTGGATCGAGCTTCTTTGTCTTCCGAGTCAGATGTAATTCTAGCGGATGTTAATTATTACTGAGTTAATGAGCTTCAAGCGGCAGATCGAACCCTGGAACAAATAATTCGATTTTACTTAGATAAGGCTTATAAAGGAAGTACCTTGGATCGATCTGTGACAAACACACCTTCAGCAAATATTATAGGAATTTTGACTCTAGGCTTTCATAATCAACATGATTGTCGTGAATTAAAACGTTTGCTTGGAGAATTAGGAATTACGGTCAATCAAGTAATCCCAGAGGGGGGATATCTCACACATTTGAAGGATTTACCAAGAGCTTGGTTTAATATAGTTCCTTATCGTGAAATAGGTTTGATGGCAGCAACTTTTTTAGAAAAAGAGTATGGAATGCCGTACATATCTACAGCTCCCATGGGGATTTCAAACACAGCTGATTTTATTGTACAGATTGAAAAGCTTGTGAATATGTGGGCTTACGCGCTCTTAGAAAAGAGACTTAATTACAAATTATATGTTGACAATCAAACTAAATTTGTTTCTCAAGCAGCTTGGTTTTCAAAGTCTATTGATTGTCAAAATTTGGCTGGAAAAGAAGCAGCAATTTTTGGCGACGCAACTCATGCAGCTTCAATTACTAAAATACTTGTTAAAGAAATGGGGATTCGTGTAAGTTGCTCAGGCACGTATTGCAAGCATGATTCAGAACGGTTTAATGAGCAAGTTCAAGGTTTATGTGGTGAAATAGTAGTAACAGAAGATCATACCGAAGTTGGAGATACGATAGCTCGTATTGAACCTTCTGCCATATTTGGAACGCAAATGGAGCGTCATATTGGCAAACGTATTGATATTCCGTGCGGGGTTATTTCTTCACCAGTTCATATTCAGAATTTTCCTTTGGGATATCGACCCTTTCTAGGTTACGAAGGTACCAATCAAATAGCTGATTTAATTTACAACTCATTTAATTTAGGTATGGAAGATCATTCACCGGATGTTTTCGGGGGGCATGACACCAAGGGAATAATCACTAAGGCTTTATCAACAGAACTAAGCGATATTAATTGGACTTCCGAAGCTGAGTCAGAACCAAATAGAATTCCTGGATTTGTGAGGGGAAAAATCAGGAAAAACACCGAACTTTTTGCGAAGCAAAACAATATTCCAGAAATTACAGTTGATGCGACGTATGCGGCTAAAGAGAAATCAAGTCTTTAATTTGATAAACTGTATAGATAATGATTTCAGGTAAGCTCTAGTCTGCTTAATTTCATTTTGCGTCAGAAAGCTTGTACAGTAGAGATACTTGAGTAATAAGTATTTAACAAGAAACTAATTTCTTAAACATTATGGCAAAACCTTGCCCAAAGCAACATGATAAGAAGCAATGTGTGATTGGAACATCGAGATCCTTTTTATGGAGTTTCCTATTTTCTATTCCTTAATTCCAGTCAAAGGGTGCAATGTTTCCAACTCTTTTTTGAGAATCATTACTTAATGAAACTGACGTAATATTGACATATTTAGATCTACTTACCTCTATGTGGGAAGTTCTATGTATTGTTATTTTTAATAAATATCGCAATGATGAAATTTCATCAGTTTCTTACTTTGTACTTTCTCTATTTGGGATTTAAATCTAAAATTTGGTTGCGTTAACTTATTCTCATATTGTTCGGTTGATTTAACCATTCTATTTTGATTGAGCTCCATCTTCTTTATAGTATCTAACAGATATAGAAAAAATTTACTTAATGAATCCCCGATTTTTGTTACTAACTTTCAAATCCTAAAAGCTTAGGAGATTAGACCTGAATCTACTATTGATTAACAGGTAAATAGTTGATATCGAATTGAGCTCATTAGTGGGTAAATAACCAATAAAAAGAAGGTAGGCGAAAGTCCTTTTACGTTTTCACTTACCTATTTACTTAATAATAATAATTACAAAATTATAATTTATGATAAAATAAGTTAATAGATAGAACGATGTTTGCATTATATATTATATAATTGGAAGCATCCTTTAGTGGCTGTTTGTGAAATTTTCGAAAAGAAAGAAGAAAAAGACCAAAGGTGCTTAAAGAAATCGGAAAAAGAGAATTAATTTTAGGAGAATTTGATGGGCCTAGTTTATAGATCTTTCCAAGTGCTTTTGTATTATCCCTCCCTTCTACTTATACTCTATATCTATACCGTATTTGTCATTCCCTTGAAAAGTCGAATATCTCGAAGGGATTACTGGTTTTCTATAAAAACTTCTTTTGAACGAAGTTATATTGGAAACAATTTGATGGGCATGATAAAAAATTGGAAAAGCAGGGGCAATCAGAAGTAGCTCGAAGCCGCACTTCTTATCATTTATTGAAACCTCTTATTAAACCGCTGCTCAGTATGTCACCAAACATAAAATCAGGAACTATTTTAGTTCGATGATTACTTTTCTGACGTGAAACCCGAGCTAATAAATAGTATTAGTAACTATTTAGCTCGGGTTTCACGCTGTTCGCTGAAACGGATTTTTAATCCATGCGTACAATGGTTAACTAATTGTAGTTTGATCTCTTTATTACTCATGGAGTAAAGACTTCATGAGTAATATATTGAAATTTCTATTGTAAAAGAAGGATTAGTACGAAATAGAGTAATGATTAGGAGTTATTTTGATGAAACTAAAATCTGGATCTTCTTTTAGATTTGATGCATCATCTAGAACTGAAGAGATTATCTCTAATAACGATTCTTTTCCGTATCTACTTTTGTTCTTATTTAGAGATAATTTGTACTCAGTTGCTTGTAAGTCTCGTTTAGATAAACAAAATGTAGGTTTAATGTTCAAGGCTTTTAGTGCAGTCGCAACAAAGCGTTCAATTGATAGCGTCCGTTACCAAAATTATTCAGAGATCTTCTATTCAGAATTTGTTCGAAAATAAAGTACTCAGCTTAACATAGATCTGTATCTTCACGTACTTTTACAAACAACATGTCTAATTCTGGGAATACCTCATCTGTGTCAGCTAACTGCCGAAACAAATAAGAACTTGAAAATTTCACAATCTATTCATTCACTTCTTCTATTTTTCGAAGATAGGCTACCAAAGTCTAGCCACGTTTTAGAGATTGACATATCACAGAACGTTCATCTCGAAACTTTGGTTCGTCTATTTCGTACACGAGTTGGAGATGTCTCACTTTTACATCTATTAAGGGTATGTTTTCATGTATACAAAAATTTCTATGGGAATTTTATTCAATCTCGGCTTCGTAAACAGAAATTTCGGAGAAATGTTGATATATTACTTCGAAATTTTTATACTTACCAGGTCGATTTGATATCATTAAATTTATGGACAAAAAAGCCTAAGTTTCATGCACAATCTTATGCAGATTTAGATAAAGAAAATATTGGTATAAAAAGATTTTGTCTTTCCAAATCTAATTCTCAATTAGATCGGATGGATGTCGATCACTACCCCATCCGGAGTTTCTGCGTTCATTTTGGAAGATATAAAAATAAATCTTTTATAGCTTTTCAGGGAGCTCGCTATTTTGTAAAAAGGTGGATTCATTATCTCTTCATTTTTATTAGATCTCATCTTAATTATTCAACTGAATTTAGTCAAATACGTATCAATTTGTTATCCACTAGTTGTGTTTCTTTTTTGGATTATATTTTAACTATTCAATCAGTCTCAAAAAATGTTCAAGTTGAAACAGCAGTGGAATCCTGTAGCAGTATTTTAAGCGGAAGAAATATTTATCCCGAAGTTCCTATTTTGCTACTAGTTAAATTTCTCCAGAACGAGAAGTTCTGCGATAGTATTGGCTGTCCAATTAGCAAAGTAACCTGGGTTCAGCTAACAGATGATGATATTTTGAACAGATTTAGAAATATTTGGAATATTTTTTATTTGTATTATAGCGCAGCGACAAATCAAGATGGATTGCGTAAATTGAGATATATGCTGCGACTTTCATGTGATAGTACGTTAGCAAGTAAACATAGAAATACGATACGCTTTCTACGACGTAGGTTTGATCTGGAACTACCAGAAGTGGCTCATGCTTATAGCAAGTTCAACTCTTCAAAAATAAATGAAAGGGTTTGGCAGCTAAGCTTAATTCGATCTGTTTTATCATCTTCTATTCCGTTGACAATACAAATTCACTAAATAGTTCTAGATCCTCGGGAAAAGGAAGAAAAAAAAGGATTGTTAACGGTTTGCTTTCATCGGCTTGCTTCAAAATGGAGATATATTGTTGTGATTTATAAAGTTACGTAGATATAAAAGTACTCAACTCGTTAATTTTGTTTTTAAACCCACGTATTTTTCATCTCAAATATTATTCTGATTTTTATTACGAATTACACAAATTTTAGTTTC